GAATGAATGATCCACCCTACAATATGGAGTGAGAAGGCCGAAATGAATCATTAATCCCTAACTTTAATGAGAGAAATTACTAATAATAAATTATTTCTCGTACTCATGTCACGTCGAAGTAATGCGAGAGAAAGAGATGCGAAAGCTGATCCGGTTTATCATAATAGATTAGTCAACATGTTAGTTAACCATATTCTTAAGCACGGGAGAAAATCATTGGCTTATGGAATTCTTTATAATGCCATGGTGAATATTGAGCGAAGGACGAAAAACAATCCACTATCCGTTTTGCGTCAAGCAATACGCAAAGTAACTCCCAATGTAGCAGTAAAGGCGAGACGTGTGGGTGGGTCCACTTATCAAGTTCCCACTGAAATAGGATCTACACGGGGAAAAGTACTTGCTATTCGTTGGTTATCGGGGGCATCTCGAAAACGTCCAGGTCGAAGTATGGCTTTTAAACCAAGTTCTGAATCAATGGATGCTGCCAGAGATAATGGCAATGCTGTACGTAAAAAGGAAGAGACTCATAGAATGGCAGAGGCCAATAGAGCTTTTGCAAATTTCCGTTCATATAAATAAAGAGATTAATAACAATTAAATTAAATTAAATTAAGGAATATATGATATCAAATTGGAAGGAACGTGAGCCGAAAGGCTTACATAAAAAATATAAATATCATAATGTTAATGTAAAATTAATATTGTATTTGAATAAAAAAAAAATTTTTAACTATTATGATATGACCTATTTTCATGAGAATTGAAAACGATTCGAAAAAAAAAATATCGATGAACTTAGTTTTTGAGCGAAACAATTTACTTTATTCGGCGTATCATATACGAAATCGATTGATATTTCATTTGAATTATATCTCAAAGATATTATGAAATTAGAGTTTGATTTGCGTCTCTCATACGGGAGTGCTATTTCACCGGAATGTATCTTAATTTCTAGTTTAATCATTCTTTTAATAATAGATTTAATTTCCGAAAAAGATACACCTTGGTTATATTTCATCTCCTTTGCAAGTTTGATGATAAGCATAACAGTCTTGTTTCCCCAATGGAAAGAAGAACCTATTATTAGCTTTTCGGGTAATTTCCGAACAGACACCTTTAACGAGATGTTTCAATCTCTGATTCTATTATGTTCAGCATTATGTATTCCCCTATCTGTGGAGTATATTCAATGTACAAAAATGGCCATAATGGAGTTTTTGTTGCTCATATTAACAGCTACTTTGGGAGGAATGTTTTTGTGTGGTGCTAACGATTTAGTAACTATATTTGTGGCTCCAGAATGCTCAAGTTTATGTTTCTATTCATTATCCGGATATACCAAGAGAGATGCGAGATCTAATGAAGCAACTATGAAATACTTACTTATGGGTGGAACAAGTTCTTCTATCTTGGCTTATGGGTTTTCTTGGTTATATGGTTTATCTGGGGGAGAAATTCAACTTCAGAGAATAATAAATGGACTTATAGATGCACAAATGTATAACTCTCCAGGAACTTTGGTTGCGCTTATATGTATAATGGTAGGAATTGGATTCAAACTCTCTCTGGTTCCCTTTCATCAATGGACCCCTGACGTATATGAGGGAGTGTGATTCGTTCAATCATTCTCTAACAAATAGATACTTATTTGTTCCCCCATATTGAATATGGAAAGAGATCTACAGACATGCGGAATAAAGAAACTTTTATCCTCACTCGGATTAAAACACAACTTTTACCAAGGTTCTTATAACATAAAACTTTCGTTCGAATAATGAACGATTAAGGTAAAGCAAAGTTAGAAGCATTTAATATTTCTGAATAAATATTTTTTGCAAGTTAGTTTAGTTATTATGGGTAGCTTCTACAAAGAATCAGGATAGTGGCGCAGAGATTCAATAATTTCCATTGTGTAGATGCTACATAGTTAGTTTTAATCCTCCAAAGACTACGAGTGTATTAGAACGGAGAAGCATCCGCCGACCGATAGATCACCCTAGAATAACAATCCATGGCTATTGATAACGAATAAAATCAGATGGTTTTTCTATCGAATCTACCTTTTTATTTTAGATAGACTCTTTAAAAAGATAAGAGAGATTGAACAGGTCAGCACCTCGGTATGAAAACCATCGATGAAGGATTCCTCGAAAAGTTAAAGATTAGTAATTCTTTGTACAAATCTATAAATTATTACATCTTATACATACGCGAGGAGGGTAATAAGTAAAAAAACATAATTCCTTTTTTATTACTTAGGAGCCGTGTGAAATGAGAGTCTCATGCACGGTTCTGAATGAGAGGAAAGAGTGAATAATGATCCTTTTTTCGACTCTGACTCCCCAACCCCAGTTGTTGCTCTTCTTTCTGCTGCTTCGAAAGTAGCCGCTCTAGCTTTAGCTACTCGAATCTTCAATATTATTTTTTCCTTCTCATCGAATGAATGGCATTTCCTTTTAGAGATATTAGCTATTCTTAGTATGATATTAGGCAATTTGATTGCGATCACTCAAACGAGCATGAAACGCATGCTTGCATATTCTCCAATAAGTCAAATTGGATATCTTATGATTGGAATAATTGCTGGAAACTCAAACGGATATGCAAGCATGTTAACTTACACACTGTTTTATATCTTTATGAGTTTAGGAACTTTTGCTTGCATCATATTATTTGGTTCACGTACGGGAACAGATAACATTCGAGATTATGCCGGATTATATATAAAAGATCCTTTGCTAGCTCTTTCTTTCACTCCATGTTCATTACCTCTGGGAGGTTTTCCCCCGTCATCAGGTTTTTTCGGAAAACTTTATCCATTCTGGTGTGGATGGCAAGCAGGTTTATATTTATTAGTCTCGATAGGACCTTTTACGAGTGTTATTTCCATATACTATTATTCGAGAATCATTGGGTTGTTAATAACCGAACGGGACAGAGAAATAACTCCTTATGTAACAAATTATAAAATTTCCACATCTTCCTTAATATCAAAAAGTTTTATTGAACTCGGTATGGTGTTATGTGCAGTAGCTTCTACCATATTGGGAGTAATAATGAATACCATTATTAGTATTGCCCAGGATAATATTTCTTTAAGTCATTTAATTAATAGCTGAATACTCTTTTTCCTAGAAAATTTATTTATAAACTTCGGAGATTAATCTTTCTCCTGATAGAAAATGGAGATCGATAAATAAATGAACTTATCTTATAATTCGGATTGTAAAACGAACTTACAATGAGACGGAACATTGTAAGTTCGTTTTACAATCCGAATTAATTATTGTAAATGTGAATTAGTTGTATGAGTCTATGTTATGTCTCCCCTGTCGGTCGGGAACTCGGTTTCAACAATCAATTATTCTTATACTGCGTTAGATCTTATTTATGGATAATGAAAATCGATAAAATTGAATAGAATTCTATCAATTAATAATTCTAACCCAAATTTCGATGATTAATAAAATAATAATAAAATATAAAATACTTAAATTAGTCTATGTTTTTGAATTTGGATCAAGTATAATATTGATTGAGAGCCTTGATGGTGAAATGGTAGACACGCGAGATTCAAAATCTCGTGCTATAAAGCATGGAGGTTCGAGTCCTCTTCAAGGCATACTATCGAGATGATACTCTATCAAATGAACCGTGAAATAAGAAATTCGGTTCGGTATTATCTCAATATCAAGATTTATTGATAATAGATTGACTGGGGAATGAAGTATTTCATTTATCTATTCACACCAAATTCATCTATGTTTATAGTATACTGCATGTAATATCGTATAACATAGATGGTACGTAGACAATGAATGTGGCAGATAGGGAGTAAAAGTACAGTAAACAAAAAATGAGCTTTTTCAGATGAAGAATCTTATTTTGTAGATCAGAAAGCTGTCTTGTGTTATACTATTCATCTAATATTAGATAAATGGATCAGACTTTTATGGGGTTTCATTGAATTCAAGGAGATTGATTGTATCTCCCAAAGAAATTGAATCGATTATATTCATTATGAATCTCTGAAAAAGAGAAGATTTCTAATCTTTATCGGATGAGATTTTTGAGCCCCTTCAAAATATTATTAAATAATAAGATAAATAATGAGATTATGGAAGTAAATATCCTCGCATTTATTGCCACTGCACTGTTCATTCTTATTCCCACTGCCTTCTCACCTATCCCTTATGTAAAAACAGCCAGTCAAAGCAATTAAATTCATTCTCAATTTAATATTCACTTATGAGAGAATGATAGAAGAAGTCCAAGTTTTTTCTGGATAATTACATACATTATTGCGAATACTTATTTAATAAAAAAAAAAAACTATATCGGGGGATTTTAATAGAAACATATTCCCCCAACGAATATAGTCCTTTCTAACTTACGTATTATTTTTTATATGATTCATATGGAGTATGGTCCTAGTACTACGGTGGGAGTAGGACTAGTGTCGGTAGGCATACTTTTGTACGCCCTTAGAGAAAGGGAACCTGATGTATCTAGAGGTGTGATTTTGAATGTACTTAAAGATATTTCGCTTAGTAAATTCAACATATTAACTAATAATATTTAATATGAAACTTGAGAAGAGGAGAAGAAAAGATTTATTCTCTATAGAATGAAATAGATAATCTATGGCTAACATAGTTTAATATTATAAATTACTTCGAAAACAAATTTCACTGAAATTTTATTTGGATCGATTGATAAATAGAAAAATGAAAAATATCATTTTATGTCAATTCTTAGTTCTCTTTCCTCCGGAGAAGGGAATGGTGAAACCAACGGAGTATACCATGAGCCCAATGATAATCCTTCTTATAGGAGAATATGATAAGTACATATAAAATAAACCTGATCTCTTGAGAATAATAAAAAATTTGAGAATATAAATTCGTTGAACAGGTTAGAGACAATCCAAGAAGTTATATGAAAACTCACTTGAATTTGGGGTAAAAACGATATGTTATTTTCATACTCTTTTACTTAAGCCATAAAGAGATTAAAATATCATATATGGTTTTCAGGGGGGGGCGAGCGAGGAATCAACCTATCCCAATATTACGATTTCCTTTTCTCTTCCATCGGATTATTATGTGGAGGAATTTTTATTTCCCAGGGTTGGCGTTTAGATCCCATTCTTCTATTATCCCAAATGCTTCTAAGTGGAACTGCTATTTCTTATATTACGGAAAGTCTATATTTACGTAGTATTAAAAATAATATAACCAATTTATATTATGAGAAATATAAATATTTTTTTCTCAACCTATTAACTTGGTTGAAAAATAAATTGATCTATCAAAACTTTGAATTCGGAATAGGAAGAAAAAAAAAGTCTTTATATTATGGAAAATGGGAGGGAATTGATTATACCTCATATATTTCTTGCAGGAAAAAAATAGAAAACAGATCAAATTATAAAAATATTTTTCCATATCCATAAATTTATTTATTTATTAAATCATTATTAAATGAAAAAGAAATATTCAATAATGATTTAATAAATTTATTATTTATAATCGGGAATTACGGTCCGCTTCTTCCCCGTACCACAGGTGGGAGAGAAAATGTGAAAACTACCATCAAAGCAGCCCAAGCAATATTAACTATATCCGTAAAGATTCTCCTTATCTTTTTGATTCTCGAATAGAAGAAAGAATCTATATTATTTCTATGTAGAAATATAGAAATAATATTATATGATGATTTATTCTATACTGATAATATGAAGAGCTGTTAATACCGCCAAGTATTGAATAAAATGAATTTTAAGATAATCTATATTTTGGATTTTATAAGCAATATTAAAGGAATTCGAGATTGTTGAAGCAATAAATATATAATAACTTGCTTTTATTCCAGAATTGATTTATACTTAACATAGGGTTGTCTATTCATGATGAAAATTCGAATATGGATAATGTGACAGACTATAATATGGAGCAACACAATTCATATTTAGAGGTAACATGATAGCCAACCCAAACTACTTCTTTGTATTTTATTTTCAGGCGACACCCAGATTCGAACTGGGGATAAAGGATTTGCAGTCCTCTGCCTTACCACTTGGCCATGTCGCCTCCACTGTATCGTAATTGAACCTTTTTGATCTTCGACCTGGGATTGTAATAAATATAATAAATATAAGTTAATGTATTATAAGAATGATTAATGGTTCAATCAAGTGTTTGTTTCTCTCCCCTCTCAAACGGAATGAACGGTATTCCTTCCTTTACTTATTAAGTTAATTTAAGTTAAGAATCTGTATTTTTTTTTTCTGACTCTCACATAACATAATTAGTTCGAAATTAGAAGAAAATCTATCGATTTGCTACCTACCACTATATTGGTACAAATTTCTTTATCAATATGGAGTTTTTTGTATTTCCATCTTGACAGAAAAGGGAAAAGAGGGAAATAGGGAAAAGAAGAGGAAAGAGAAGAAAGAGAAGAAAGAGAAGATTCAACATGGTATTAGAAAAGAATGGGGAAATTTTTGTACTGCCTAATTTTGGGAAAATACAATTGGAAGCATTTTATCGTTTTGTTGATCAGGGATTAATGGAAGAACCGAATAATTTTCCCTGTATCGAAGATACAGATGAAGAGATTGAATTTCGATTATTTGGTGAACAATATTACTTAATAGAACCATTGATCGGAGAAAAAGATGCCGTATGTGGGTCCATTACGTATTCACCCAAATCATATGTACCAGCACAATCGACTCAAAAGGGAAGAGGGAGAATAAAAAGACAAACTGTATACATTGGGAATATTCCTTTAATGAGCTCCCAAGGTACTTTTGTAGTGAATGGAACTGCTAGAGTTGCAATCAATCAAATTTTACGAAGTCCTGGTATTTACCTTAATCTGGAACGGGATCCAAATGGGAACCCTATATATACAGGCACAATAATCTCAAATCGTGGAGGAAGATTCAAATTAGAACCTGATATGAAGAACAGAATATGGGTTCGTATAAATAGGAAACAGAGAATATCCATTTGACTTTTATTATTAGCTATGGGTTTGGATACAAAAGAAATTTTAGAAAATGTTTGTTATCCCGATGTCTCGAGTGACGCTTTTCGGAAAACAAAGGCAAAACATATTCAATCGAGAGAATATGCCATATCGGAACTTTACAAACTATTATATGGTACAGATGAATATTTGAAATTCCCCGATATATCTGAAGAATCACAAGAAAGATTCTCTCAACCAAAATTTGAACCAGGGAAGATTGGTCGAATAAATTTGAACAAGAAACTTAACCTTGATGTACCTAAAAATGAGATTTTTTCATTACCAAAAGATATGTTAGCTGTTATAGATTATTCGATCAAAGTTCGGATTGGAGTAGGAACCCTCGATGATATGGATCACTTAAAGAATAAACATATTTGTTCCGTAGCAGATTCATCAAAAGATCAATCAAGATTGGCATCAGAACGTTCGGAGGATTCAGTGCGGGGAAGAATGAATAGGGCAACCCAGCATAAACGTGTACCAACTTTTGGAAGTCCAGTAACTTCAAGTTTATTATTAACAACTTTCAAAGAATTTTTTGGTTCACACCCCTTATCTCAATCTCTAGACCAAACTAATCCATTAACACAAATAGTTCATAGGCGGAGATTAAGTTATTTGGGCCCTGGAGGATCAATAAGGCGAACCGCTAGTTTCCAAGTACGAGATACTCATCCTAGTCATTATGGGCGTGTTTGTCCCATCGAAACATCCGAAGGAATGAACGCTGGACCCATTTCATCATTGGCTCTTCATGCAAGCGTTGATCCTTGGGGATTCTTCGGAAGTCCCTTCTATAAGATCTCCGAGATATTATCCGAGGAGGGGGATACTGCAACTCATGTATCAGCAGAGGAAGATGAATACTATCGAATAACTACAGGAACTTGTTTATCGGTATCTCAGGAGGATAAAGAGGAACAAGTTACTGCAGCTCGATATCGACAAGAAATTGTGACTATTGCATGGAATCAAATACATCTTCGAAGTATTTCGCCTCTACAACATTTTCCCGTTGGAGCTCCTCCTATTCCTCCTCTTGAAAACAATGATGCAAATCGTGCTTCAATGGGTTCTAATATGCAACGTCAAGCAGTTCCACTTTCAAAACCCGAAAAATGTATCGTAGGAACAGGATTGGAAGGTCAAGTAGCCCCAGATTCGGGGACTGTGGTTGTAGCTGCGCAGGGGGGAAAAATTGATTATATTGATGGTGAAAAAATAACTTTGTTAGTTGACGATGGAAATACAATAGATACCAAATTAGTTATATATCAACGTTCTAATAACGATACTCGTATGCATCAAAAACCTCGGGTTAATCAAGGTGAATATCTAGAAAGAGGGCAAATTTTGGCGGACGGGGGAGCTACGGTAGGGGGAGAACTAGCTCCAGGGAAAAATATATTAATAGCATATATGCCATGGGAAGGATACAATTTTGAGGACTCAGTACTTATCAGCGAACGTCTAATACATGAAGATATTTTTACGTCTATTCATATTGGGAAATATGAAATTGGGGCTCATGTAACACCTGAAGGAACTGCTGAAGAAATTACCAGAAAAATACCCCATTTAGATGATTATTTTCTTCGTCATTTAGATAAGAGTGGCCTTGTATTACCGGGATCTTGGGTAGAAACGGGAGATGTTTTAGTAGGTAAATTAACACCTCGAGATTCGGAGGAATCGCTGAAGGCTCCGGAAGGTAACTCATTACAAGCCATATTTGGTATTGATACAACTACTACGAGAGAAACTTGTCTTAAAGTACCCCCAGGTGGAAGAGGTCAAGTTATTGATGTGAGATGGATTTATCCAGAGGATACTTCTAGGTATACAAAGGTTGTTCATGTATATGTCCTGCAAGAACGCAAAATACGAGTAGGTGATAAAGTTGCTGGAAGACATGGTAATAAGGGTATAATTTCAAAGATTTTACCTAGACAAGATATGCCTTATTTGCAAAATGGAACACCAATTGATATGATATTAAGCCCCTTAGGGGTGCCCTCACGGATGAATGTGGGACAAATCTTTGAATGTGTGCTTGGTATAGCAGGAGACTTTTTGAGGAGACATTATAGAGTAATGCCTTTCGATGAAAGATACGAACGGGAAGCTCCGAGAAAGCTAGTATTTCCTGAACCTCATGAGGCTAGTAGGCAAACAGCTAATCCATGGTCATTTGAACTCGATAATCCCGGGAAAAGCCGATTGATTGATGGAAGAACGGGAGATATTTTTGAACAACCTGTTACGATAGGAAAAGCTTATATGCCAAAATTGATTCATCAAGTTGATGATAAAATCCATGCACGATCTAGTGGACCTTATTCACGTGTTACACAACAACCACTTAGGGGGAGATCCAAACGGGGGGGGCAACGGGTAGGAGAGATGGAAGTTTGGGCTCCAGAAGGTTTCGGTGTTTCCCATATTCCACAAGAAATGCTTACTATTAAATCTGATCATGCTGAAACCCGTCAGAAAGTAGTTAGTACTATAGTAGCTGGAGAACCGATATATGAACCTGAAGTAATTACTCCAGAATCTTTTCGATTGCTCGTTCGAGAACCACGATGTTTAGCCCCAGATTCGGATCCAGTTATTATAGAAAAAGATTTAATAATAGATTATAAAGAAGTTTAGTGCAAATCAATCGGAACTTTAATCTTATGATTTACCAAAATCATCAATATCTTCGAATTGGATTAGCTTCTCCCGAACAAATTCGTGCCTGGACTGAAAGAATCTTACCTACCGGAGAGATAGTTGGACGGGTAACTCAACCCAGCACTTTCTATTATGGCAGCGATAGACCAGAAAAAGATGGAATATTTTGTGAGAGAATATTTGGGCCTATTTAAAGTGGAGTTTGCGCCCGTGGAAAGTATCAATGGAGTGAAGAAAATGAAGAAGACTCAAGTTTCTGTAAGGAATGCGGAGTTGAATCTACTGAATCTCGAGTTCGAAGATATCGAATGGGATACATCGAATCAGCATGTGCGGTAACTCATGTATGGTATTCAAAAAAGCTTCCTAGTCATATTGCGAATATCCTATCCAAACCTCTTAGGGAATTGGAAAGCCTAGCATATTGCGATGTGTGACTCGATCATAGTTTTTGATTATACGGATTGGAATAGAAACCGTCATCCCATCTAATTCCAATTTCATAGGGATGCCTTTAACTCCGACATGTCATGTCCTTTGAGGAGTGGCACGAAGCTCGAGATGAAATTATAAGCAATGAGATAAAAGGAGGATTTATCTAGGGTTCATACAATATGTGTACATATCACATTATGTATAATGTTATTTGTTAATCAGACTTCGTAAGAAACCCCATTCTTTTTCTTAAATAGAATCCGGGAATCCTTCGATATTAGAATATTTTGAATGAGCTTATGTAATAAGTAAGCTTTTATAGGTATGGCTATAGAAGTCTATCCACCGCATACGTGCTTCAAATAGCATTATGACCATCGGAGTAGAGCGAGAACCCAAAGGATCGAAGGAATCGGAATATGAACGAAGGAAATCCTTACGAATTTCAATTTCATTGGAAGGTATCTCTGTAAGAAGGTATATCATTCGAAGGGAATAAGACTACTCAAGAATAAAGAATATAAATTAATTTTTCTGTAATGGAAAGAACATAAATTAGTTTACTTTAGGTATAATTTGAGTAACGAGTAGCTGTTTTTCCTCGCTAAGCAACAGAATCTCAAAATTATTCGATACGAAATAAGAATAAAAGATTCTCGTGTTTTAATAATAGCTGCTTGAGCCGGATGAGGGGAAACTCTCGCGTCCGATTCTGCGGGGGGGAACTAGATAATAAAATAACCTATCCCAATCTTTTTTTTGCCAAGCCTATAACTAACAAACCTACTTCATTTGGATTAAAACGAGGTTTATTTTAATATGATGATAATGATTATGAAATTCGGAACGAAAGTATTCCTTGCTTTTTCCATTGTCCAGACTTCAACGAATTTATGGGTAGAGAAATAGCTACTGGGGGAGATGTTACCAAAAAACTATTAGCTAGTCTAAAACCGAAAGTTGTTTTGGATCGCGCATATGAAAAATGGGAAGAATTTTTGGTGAACGGTGAACCCACAGAAGATAAATGGGAAAACCGGAAAATTCAAAGAAGGAAAGATTTTTCGGTTAGACATATGAAATTGATCAAATACTTTATTCGAACAAAAACAAATCCGGAGTGGATGGTTTTGTCACTATTACCAGTTCTTCCCCCTGAATTAAGACCTATGGTTCAATTAGGCGAAGGTAAAATAATTAGTTCGGATATAAATGAACTTTATCGAAGAATTATTTTTCGAAATAATTCTCTCAGTTGTCTTTCAGAAATAAGAATATTTGCACCGGAAGGAGTACTTGTTTGTCAAAAAAAATTGGTTCAGAAAGCTGTAGACGCACTTATTGATAATAGCATCGGCGGAGAACCCATGACGGATACTAATGATAGGCCTTTGAAATCCTTTTCAGATGTAATTCAAGGCAAGGAAGGAAGATTTCGGGAGAATTTACTTGGAAAACGAGTTGATTATTCAGGTCGTTCTGTTATCGTGGTAGGTCCCTCTCTTTCATTACACCAATGCGGATTACCTCGAGAGATAGCCATAGAGCTTTTTCAACCTTTCGTAATTCGCAATTTAATTGGACGAAATCTTGTTCCCAACATTAAAGCCGCTAAACTCCTGATTCAGAATAAAATGCCTCTTATTTGGAAAATACTTCAAGAGGTTATGCAGGGACATCCCGTATTGTTGAACCGAGCACCTACATTACACAGACTAGGCATACAAGCATTCGAACCCATTTTAGCAGACGGACGTGCTATTCGTTTAAATCCATTAGTTTGCGCAGGGTTCAATGCAGACTTTGATGGAGATCAAATGGCTGTCCATGTACCTTTATCCTTGGAGGCCCAAGCAGAAGCTCGTCTACTTATGCTTTCTCACGCGAATCTCTTGTCTCCAGCTACAGGAGATCCCGTTTCTGTACCGAACCAAGATATGCTTCTTGGACTTTATACATTAACAATTGAAAGTAATCAAGGTATTTATGGAAATAGATATAACCCATTTCCATATAGGAATGGACTCTCTCAAAGTCAAAGTCAAAGAATACCTTATTTTTATAGTTACAATGATGTGCTCAGAGCAGAATCGCAGAGAGAAATGAACTTATACAGTCCTTTGTGGCTCCGATGGCCAGTAGATGATGATCTACGCATAATGAATTCCGTGAATCAGGAAGAGCCTATTGAGGCTCAGTATGAGCCTTTGGGTACTTCCCATCAGATCTACGAGCATTTCCAGGTTAGGGGGGATGGAGAAGAGAGCACACTTAGTATATACATTTGTACAACCGCTGGTCGTATTATTCCGAATCAAGAAATAGAGTCAGCTCTACAAGGCATCTCCAAAGATTCTTCAATTCGGAATGGAGCACCGCCAGCTGTGACGATATAATTATAATCACCTGTTAAAACAAGACTTGTTTGTACAAACAAACATTAAAATTGAGGAAACCTTTCGGTAAAAGGCTGGAATTCATTGGCGGTGAATCCTATTTATGGGAGTGGGGATATGGCAGAATCAGATAAATTGCTCCTCTATAATAAAGTGATGGATAGAACTGCCATAAAACAATTTATTAGCAGGTTAATAATTCATTTCGGAATGGTGTATACGGCGCATATCCCAGATCAACCTAAGACTTTGGGTTTTTAATAGGCTACTTACAAAGCCGTCTCATTAGGCATTGACGATCCTTCAACAACACCTTCCAAAGGATGGTTTATACGGGATGCGGAGCGACAAGGTTCTTACGAAGAGGAACATCATCGTTATGGAAATGTGCATGCGGTAGAAAGATTACGTCAATTGATTGATACACGGTATACTACGAGTGAATATATGAAACAGGAAATGACTCCTAATTTTAAGATAACCGATCCTTCAAATCCAGTACATATGATGTCCTTCCCGGGAGCCCGAGGAAATATATCCCAAATTCACCAATTATTAGGTATGAGAGGATCAATGTCGGATCCTAAAGGACAAATTATTGATTTACCCATTCAAAGTAATTCTCGCGAAGGACCATCTCTAACAGAATACATAATTTCTTGTTATGGTGCTCGTAAAGGAGTTGTGGATATTGCCATACGAACGGCAGATGCCGGATACCTTACACGTAGACTTGTTGAAGTAGTTCAACACATTGTTGTACGTAGAATAGATTGCGGCACTATTGAAGGTATCCTCATAAGTCCCATTCGGGATGAGCAAAGGAATATACGAATGATTGCTGAATCAAGACTGATTGGTCGTGTATTAGCAGATAATGTATACGTAGATGCAAGATGCATTGCTACACGTGATCAAGATATTGGGGCTGAGCTTGCCAATCAATTAATGTTTCAAACACAACCAATATCTATATCTATACGATCCCCTTTGACTTGTAAAAGCATGTTTTGGATCTGTAAACTATGCTATGGTTGGAGTCTTACTCATGGTAATCCGGTAGAATCAGGAGAAGCAGTGGGTATTATTGCAGGTCAGTCTATTGGGGAACCAGGGACTCAATTAACCTTAAGAACTTTTCATACTGGTGGGATATTCACGGGTGGTATTGCATAACATATACGAACTCCTTTTACTGGAATTATTAAATCCAATACCGATTCGGTTTATCCCACACGTACACGTCATGGGCATCCTGCTTGGATATGTGACAATGATTTATCCATTACCATTGGGAATAAGTATGAGGTACGTAATTCAACAATTCCACCGCAAAGTTTGATCTTGGTTCAGAACAATCAACATGTAGAATCAAAACAAGTTATTGCGGAGGTTCATGTTACAACATCCACTTCAAAAGAAAGAATTAAAAAATCTATTTATTCCAGCTTGGATGGGGAGATGCACTGGGGTGCGAAGGTGCGTCACAACCCTGAGCATGTACATAGTAACATCCATTTCATAACTAAGACAAGTTATGTACGGGTATTATCGGGAAGATTTCATAGTATCGGTGGCATACGATTCTTCTACCGGGATGAAGATCAAATTGATGTTCAATTTCCTTTGACCGAGGAAAATAAACCACTTCTTGATTCTCATTCGAAAAAAGATCAGATAAATCCTGAATCATTCAATTTTTTTTCGAGAAGAAACAAAAAAACCTTTAATCATTCAGAGTTTGATCATAGCATATCCAATAATAGGGATTGGAATTCTATATATTCCATTTTTATTTTGCATGGTTATAAAGTAACACAAAAACATAAAAAGGGTAGAGTTTTTTTCTTACCGGAACGAGATAGAAACAGATACAATGAACAAATCCCGGATTTTGAATTTGTCCCTAAAATATCTAAAAATGGTGTTTTACAAAATGATGATATTTTGGCCATTTCAAATGATCCTAGATACATAACCAAGGATTGGGGGATTATCAAGTATGGTACCATAAAAATTGATTCGATTGGCAAAAAAAACGAGATTATTGGGAATAGAAAAACGAAAATATTTATGACAAGACATGAGATAATCGGAGGTGGTAACTTTTTTTCAATCCCGGAAGAAGTACATATTGTACATGAACCTTTTTCTCCCATCTTAGTAGAGGATAATAGTATTATTCAGGCAGGTGCAAAAATAACTTCGGATATTCATAGCCGAGTGAGCGGATCAGTTCGAATACGAAGGATAACAGACAATAAATTCGAAATAAGAATATTACCTGGTTGTATTCTTCATCCAGGGAAAGCAAGAGAAATATCCGAACAAAGGGACGCTTTAATACAACCGGGGAAAAGAATTTTCGGTAAATTCAGATCCAGGAATTGGGCTTATCTCCAGTGGATCATACCTCGTACAGATAAAACTTTTGCTTTACTCAGACCCGCAATGGAATATGAAATACCTGACAAATTAGCAACAACATTCTCTCATCGGGAATTACTGGGGGAACAAGGAACTCTAAGAGTGAAAGCTGTTCAATATCTTCTCTATGAGGATGGTAAAGAAGTTCGAATCAATGACACGGGTATCCAATTAGTTCAAACTTGTTTAGTCTTGGATCGAGAAAAGGGATCTTCTATGAGAGTAGAAAGGGCTTATACTTCTTTCATTGAGATAGGAACGAATAAAACTTTCCAATTTCAATATTTTCTTCAACTTAGTTTGATAAAATATTCTTTAGATACTGGGAATAATGACAATGACAATAATAATAATAACGATAATGATGATAATAATAACACAGCAGATTCCATATATATTTTGGGTAACAAAGTTCATTACACCAGTCATTCTTCCAATAGGGGAAGCCAATCATTTAGTAAACATAAAGGTATTATTCGTATTCTACCCGATAGAGATCAAGAAAACACATCTTTTCTTATCTTGTCCTCGGACGATTCTCTCTCCCTCACTCTTTCATTTACTGGTCCAAAATATTATGATACGGTAGAAAAAAACGATATAAAATTTGATTCAGATGTCAATGCTTCTCCGACAGAATTTTTGAAGGATTCCTTAATATTCCCAAGTGAAAGTAATAAAAGCACACAATTCGATTTAAAAGGAATTACTGCAGATTTTATTTCATCGATCCAAGAGGATTTACAAGAAAATCTTACGCAAGTAACTCCGTTAGAGAAGTTAGGTATTTTAGGTAATTTACATAGTATCGCTAATCCTCTGTCTTCCCTCTGTTGGTTAACCCATGGTAGAGTTCCATCCAATAAATATTCCATTATTGAAAATTTAAAAAATACTTCCGAAGTGCCTAAATGGTATTTTTCAGATGAAAATAGAAGAAATTCTCATTTGATTTTTTGCAAAAATATTATTTTTTATTTACTAAATTGGTGTTTCTCGTTATTCTGTCCATACAAAAAAACATTCCGATTGGTTAGTCTTGGACAATTGATATGTGAGGGTGTATCTACATCCGAATATGGACCACTTTTCCGATCTTGTCAAATAATAGCCATTCATATAGAATTTGTAGTAATTAGATTAGCTAAGCCATACTTAGCTAATGTAGGAGCGACTGTTCATAATAGTTGTGGAGACATTGTTAAAGAAGGAGATGCATCAATAACATCAATATATGAAAGATTAAGATTTGAAAATATTATTCTTCAAGGTCTTCCTAAGATCGAGCAACTTTTAGAATCCCGCCCTAATACTTCGGTATCAATGGATTTCAAAGACAGTTTTGAAGATCGGAACAATGATGTGACATGGATCTTCGGATACCCTTGGAGTTTCTTTCTCAGCGCTAGAGTAAGTTTAGAACAAAGTCGAATCGATTCGGTTGATCAAATTCAGAAGGGTTATCGATCCCAAGGAGTGAAAATATCCGATAAGCATTTGGAAATTATTGTGCGCCAAATGACATCGAAAATAGTTACTTTAGAAGATGGAATAGCTAATGTTTCTTCACCCGGAGAACCAATAGAAGTTTCACGGGCGCAAAGGATGAATCGTGCTTTGGAAGAAGAGATTCCTTATAAACCTATATTACTGGGAATAACGAAAGCATCTATTAATACTAAGAGTTTCCTTTCAGAAGTGAGTTTCCAAGAGACTACCAGAATATTAGCTAGAGCTGCTATCCGGGGTAAAATCGATCGGTTGAAAGGCTTAAAAGAGAATGTCATTCCTGGTGGAATAGTTCCTGCTGGTACTGGGTGCAGAGAAGCAATTTGGCAAGTAACTCCGGAGAAAAAAGGGGGGATTTATTTGGGAACAAAGAATAATAAACTATTCATTAATGAGATTAAACACATTTTATTTTATGGAGAAAAAGAATTCCCTATTTCTTCCAGTAAAAAAACTATTCATGAAGTGTTAAGAACATTAGTATCCGAAGCGGATTTCGATAAATAACTTTAATGCAAAGTTTGTTTTAGTAGGAAAAGAATTAGATAAATTTAAAGAAATTTTTCTTATTTATGAGACGAGTGTTATTTCCATATACTATTATTCGAGAACCATTGGGTTGTTAATAACCGAACGGGACAGAGAAATAACTCCTTATGTAACAAATTATAAAATCTCTACATCTTATTATTTATGAGAATATAACCCTAAATTGTTGAGAGATTCAGTTTATTGGTAAATTTAGCCCATATTATGTTATGTATGGTCCCTGGGCTATATTATAATCTCTGGGATTCTACTCGAGATGGGGGGAAGAAAAGGAAACGGAACCAAAATCTTGGAATATTTCAAAGAAATAAATTATAAAAACAGGAGTTCATTTCAGTCATCAAGTTTAGAAGTAGAATCCTAGGGTAGGGAGACAGACACTTCATATCCCCACGGAAAGGGTATTCATATTACAAATCCTACTTAAAACACACGCCTTTCATAAGGCATAAGAAGCCTGTGATTCAGTGGCTAATGTAACAAGTAAAAGAAAAAAATTTTCAATAGTTGATACAAAATATAAAGCAACTGATGCTTTTAAATCAGCTGCTATGCTACAAAGGCGCACATTATTTAAATAAAAAGAGCTCGGTGGTATGTCAACTAATTTAATTGGTCTGCTACGGAAACACGTCCGCTCTCAAGAATCAAAAGATTTAGGGGACAGGAGGATCTGATGAATCTCCAAAGGAAGAAGCAGCCATTACGAAAATACGATTGGCTCAACCAATATCCAGGTGTAATTAAATATGTGACAGGTTTATCCGACGTTGTAACAACTGTTGATTAACGGAAAGATTCTACTGTTATTCAAGAATGTATAATTTTAAGTATTCCAACCATTTGCTTAGTAGATATACTACGGATTGCGATCCGGATCTTATTACGGATATCCCAATTCCAGCCAATAATAATTCTAGATCTTCAATTGGATGGATCTCAAATAAATTTACGTCAGCGATTCGCGAAGGTCGTGATTTCCAAGAACCCGGGAATTCTTGAGTTAATCACTACTTTCGGACCTGAAAATATATGATATATTTATATAAATATCTTTTAGTTTTCTTAATATATTTTATTCGAAAAAGATATTTATATATAGATAATATAGATAAAGTGGTCGAAAATTCAAAAGTAAGATATTAAAAAAAAAAAAAAAGAAGAAAAAACAATAGAATAATTTCTTCTTTTTATAGTTAATCTTTAGGAGGAGCAATACGCATATTGCACCATCTCTATCTTCCATTACCACGTTCCATAATTTGTACGAAATATCCGGTGTGGAAGTAGGTCAACACTTCTATTGGCAAATAGGTAGTTTCCAGGTTCATGGACAAGTACTTATAACCTCTTGGGTTGTAATTACTATTTTATTAAGTTTAGCCATTCTAGCTACTGGAGATCTATAAACCGTTCCGCCGGATGGTCAAAATCTCGTCGAATATGTTCTAGAATTTATTCGGGACTTGGCTAGAACTCAAATTGGAGAAGAGGAATATCGTCCATGGGTCCCCTTTATTGGGACCATGTTCTTATTTATTTTTGTCTCCAACTGGTCAGGTGCTCTTCTCCCTTGGAAAATCTTTGAGTTACCCCATGGAGAGTTAGCTGCACCTACGAATGATATTAATACTACTGTTGCTTTGGCTTTACTTACATCGGTAGCATATTTTTATGCAGGTCTTCACAAAAAAGGTTTAAGTTATTTTGGTAAATATATTCAGCCAACCGCAATACTTTTACCGATCAATATCTTAGAAGACTTTACTAAACCTTTATCACTTAGCTTTCGACTTTTTGGTAATATATTAGCTGATGAATTGGTGGTTGCTGTTCTTATTTCTTTAGTACCTCTGGTAGTTCCCATACCTATGATGTTTCTAGGATTATTCACAAGTGCTATTCAAGCTTTGATTTTTGCGACTCTAGCCGCAGCTTATATAGGAGAATCCATGGAAGGTCATCATTAGCCATTGAATAGAATAGAATAGAATAGAATAGAATAGGCTTTTCGATTGGATAGATGGACACACGATTCTTATTCATCTGTATGGAATATAGACGTAGTCTCTATGTCGAGGTTGAAGTGAAATTTTTATTGGTGTAGATAGTTTTTGGAAAATCAATCACTTTGCTAGATCTAATTTCTTGAAAAAAGATTAATATCTTCCCGTAAGAGAAATATATTTATATATATTGATTTTTTTCGATTCTAATATAAATTGATTTTCTCAGGTATAATAGAAATAATATGAACGATCATGAAACTTTTTTTCCATATCAGTCAAATTAAATTAGTAAAATCTCTCAATAAAATAAAAGGTTATATGAAAATAACTGAACAAATTGAAAATTGAACTTAGTTGATTAGAATATTCACCTCTTAATTTAATTGTTCCTCGGTCACAACATAATAGAATAGGTGAAAAAATCAGGCTTATTATACATTATGGATGTAATTCGATTTACATAATTCATGTAATATAAAATGATTAGGTTAGGAAATCGAGATAGAATTGCTATTCGGTCAAATCCATTCTGCCTTTCCTCAATATCTGAGTAATATTGAAATATGTAAAAAATAATGAATATTTAATCTATTGGATAGACGTAGAGAAGAATGAAAAAGAATATTCTTTTTTATCTTCATATTCTTTATCATCTTTAGCGACACCATCACTTTAATGAGAAACATCTTGAGTTATTAACTATTTTTATGAAAGATTTTATAATGAGTAAAAGTAGTTAGCAATAGAGGATAGGTTTTCATTAACCATTCCCCAACCTTAGTTGGAGGAGATCGATTACCATATGAACCCCCTGATTTCTGCTGCTTCCGTTATTGCTGCTGGATTAGCTGTAGGTCTCGCTTCTATTGGACCCGGTGTTGGTCAAGGCACCGCTGCGGGTCAAGCTGTAGAAGGTATTGCGAGACAACCAGAAGCTGAAGGTAAAATTCGAGGTACCTTGTTGCTAAGCTTAGCTTTCATGGAAGCTTTAACTATCTATGGACTAGTTGTAGCTCTAGCACTTCTATTTGCAAATCCTTTCGTTTGATCCGAGGAAAGAAGCTAAGCTCCTTACCTCTTGTTACTAATAATTAATCCCCTTCCCTCTCTATTTAATTTATTCGTCTGTTCAGCCGATTCTCTATAGAGGGGGGGGCTAATAATGAATAAGTAACAAAATCTCTCTCTCTCCTATCCTTTGGTTGAAAAAACCTGACTTTTGTAGCAGAGAGTAGAGCAAGGTATTTATACGACCCTATTTTAGAAATAGGTGAAACTTCAGACTGAGAAATCTCTCATAATTTCTATTTCAAACTATGTATGATGTTCAGTAGGGTCGAGTGGAAAAAACTTTGTAAAACTTGGATAACCTATGACGGGAGAAGAGTATAAAAAATATGATGATTGATCCTGTTATTTTCCCGAGTTACTGGCCTCCTGCCGCGAGTCTCGGCTTAAATACCAACCTTTTAGAAACAAATTTGATTAATTTAGGTGTAGTAATTGGTCTACTAGTTTACTTCGGAAAGGGAGTGTGTGCGGGTTGAATATTTGGATGAAATAGCTGAATCCACTCAGCTGCACTTCGGAGAAAGGGAAGGTGCATAACCCCAACGAATTACTTCTGAGTCAAGAATTCAGAAGAACTATAGCATTTCGTAAAATCAGTGAACAATTTATTTTTTATTAACTGATAAGGGAATCTTGTAAAATGGTCAAAGCTGAATTGCTTGAAGTCTAAGTACAACACAGGGTATTCTTTCCCCACCGTGTTCATAGGGACGTATAGAAAAAAAAACATGGTTGGAGATTCATCTGATGTATAACACTCATATCAAAATGATTCTAAAATTCATTTTACTAGATGAATTGTCATAATCTCCTATAAATGACCAATTTTGGTTTTTCGGTACTAAATTGACAACCTACATACATTAATAATTATTCAGAAAAAACAATCTTACTGACGATTTGATCATAAGAGAGCCAGTCTTCTATAATCTCCAAGTTTGAAGAATTTCTAGTTCTACAAAAAAAATGGGATATGAATGAAAAGGGTAGGCTCAGTTAGAAAATGGATTTCTATATTCTATTCATGGGAGACTGAGCAAGAGAGCCGGATGAATTGAAAGATTCGTGTTCGGTTCGGGAAGAGATTGTTAATCCGTAAAATCGATAGATAATCTACTTTCATTAAGTAATTTATTGGATAATCGTAAACAGACCATCTTGAATATCATTCGCGATGCAGAAGAACGATATAAAGAGGCTATTGATAAGCTTAAACAAGCTCAGAACCGTTTACAACAGGCAGAAACAAAAGCAGACGAGATTCGCATAAATGGACTATCTCGAATGGAAAGAGAGAAACAAGATCTAATAAATTCCGCTGGTGAAGATTTAAAACGATTAGAAGATTCTAAAAATGCTACTATTCGTTTCGAAGAACAAGGAGCAATTGAACAAGTTCGCCAACAAGTTTCCCGACTTGCATTAGAAAGAGCTCTCAAAGCTTTAAACATTCGTTTGAATAGCGAATTGCACTCACGCATGATTGATCATCATATTGGCCTATCGATGGGGACCCTGGGAAAAAATAACTGATTAGCCTTTTCTTTTCTTATAGGTTCTATTTTTCAGGAATCATTAACGAACACTAATGGTAAACATTCGACCCGACGAGATTAGCAGCATTATTCTCAAACAAATCGAGCAATATAACCAAGAAGTAAAGGTTATGAATATCGGTACCGTACTCCAAGTAGGGGATGGAATTGCCCGTGCTTATGGTCTTGACGAAGTAATGGCAGGGGAATTGGTGGAATTTGAGGATGGTACAGCAGGAATTGCTTTAAATTTGGAATCAGACAACGTTGGAGTTGTATTGATGGGTGATGGATTGGCTATACAAGAAGGCAGTTCTGTAAAAGCGACAGGTAAAATCGCTCAGATACCAGTAAGTGACGCTTATTTGGGTCGCGTCGTAAACGCTTTAGCTCAACCTATTGATGGCAAAGGTCAAATTCCAGCTTCTGAATTTAGACTAATTGAATCTCCCGCTCCGGGCATTATTTCGAGACGTTCCGTGTATGAACCCATGCAAACAGGTCTTATTGCTATTGACTCTATGATTCCCATTGGACGCGGTCAACGAGAATTAATTATTGGGGACAGACAGACTGGTAAAACAGCAGTAGCTACAGATACTATTTTGAATCAGAAAGGTCAAAATGTAATATGTGTCTATGTAGCTATCGGTCAAAAAGCCTCTTCTGTGGCTCAGGTAGTTAATAACTTTGAGGAACGGGGAGCAATGGAATATACTATTGTGGTAGCAGAAACTGCGAATTCTCCTGCTACATTGCAATATCTTGCCCCTTACGCGGGAGCAGCTTTAGCAGAATACTTTATGTATCGTAAACAACATACTCTAATCATTTACGATGATCTTTCTAAGCAAGCACAAGCTTATCGACAGATGTCCCTTTTATTAAGAAGACCACCCGGTCGAGAAGCTTATCCAGGAGACGTTTTCTATTTGCATTCCCGTCTTTTGGAAAGAGCAGCTAAATTAAGTTCTCAACTAGGCGAGGGAAGTATGACTGCTCTGCCTATAGTCGAAACCCAAGCCGGAGATGTTTCGGCTTATATTCCTACTAATGTGATTTCCATTACCGACGGACAAATATTTTTATCAGCTGATTTGTTTAATGCCGGAATTCGACCCGCAATTGATGTGGGTATTTCTGTATCTAGAGTAGGATCCGCAGCTCAAATTAAAGCTATGAAACAAGTAGCTGGAAAATTAAAATTGGAATTGGCTCAATTTGCAGAGCTAGAAGCTTTTGCACAATTTGCTTCTGACCTTGATAAAGCTACTCAAAATCAATTAGCTAGAGGTCAACGATTGCGTGAGTTGCTCAAACAATCTCAAGCAGCTCCCTTGGCGGTGGAGGAACAAGTAGCTACTATTTACGCTGGAGTCAACGGATATTTAGATATACTGGAAATCGGACAAGTTAAAAGATTTCTTGTTCAGTTACGTGAGTATTTAATAACTAATAAACCTCAGTTTGCGGAAATCATACGTTCTACTAAGGTGTTCACGGAACAAGCGGAAATCCTTCTGAAGGAAGCCATTAAGGAACATACTGAATTTTTCTTACTTCAGGAACAAAAATAAATATATGATTATTTGATGATACGAGGGGAGCTAGGAAAAAGCTCTTTTCCGGCTCTCCCCGTTCACACGGGGAGAAAAAAAGCACATTAAAAGGTTTTTATTAAGCATAAAATAGTTTTCTCCAAGAAGATATTACGTCCAATAGGATTTGAACCTATACCGGAAGTTTAGAAGACTTCTGTCCTATCCATTAGACGATGGACGCTTTTATTTCCCCTTTATCACGGGGAAATAAAATCTGTTGTGAATGAAACAATTCACGGTATAGCTGTAAAAAAGATCTATTAGTAATAGGAAATTTTTTAAACTTATTGATCTTTCTTATTAAATAAAAAAATTTTTATTTCTTAAGTAAGCTCTTTCAGCGGGTAGCGGGAATCGAACCCGCATCATTAGCTTGGAAGGCTAAGGGTTATAGTCGACATTAAATTTAGATCAATTAATGTCTCTAATTCAGAACCGAACATGAAAGTCTCTCTTCATTCGGCTCCCTTATGGAGTGAAGTATAAAGTAAGAAAAGAGATTCTTTTCTTAAATTGAAAACCGAGTATTGGATGATAAATAAGATTTTTATCTAATCGATGGTATCGGGGAAGTTGCATCCATAACATCTATGTCAGTTTTTTCATTCTAAATGAAGAAATACTTTTTAGATGATCCTAAAAAAAAAAAATTTTAAAAATCTCAATAATTGATTAAATAGAATAATGAATTAAATGAGAAATTCTTTCTAGTTACTTCGTTCCTTGTTTCTATTGGCTCCAATCTTTAGGGGAATATTTTCCACCGAGCTTTAAACGGAAATGCTGATAGCTCTGGCAAACCAAAATTATCATTTTATAGCTATCCGGCTTGAATTTTCGAACAAAAAGAATTCAAGATTTAGTTGCGATGAAAAGAATACCTTTGATTTCTATCCATGGATTCTTGACGAATCAATCTCAGAAGATTGATTTAGCTTCAAAATCATTCCGCTTTGCTATTTTTCAATCCGAAAGAATCATTGATTATTATTTTCATGGGAATGATGCTCTTCCTATGGCATTCATAGGAAAGGATTTGAACCTTTGTAAGAATAGGGTTGTCAATTGGAACGTTGATCAATCAATTAATATAAAAGACCCTTCAACTATCCAATATAACTTTTGGTTTGAACGAATCGCACTTTTACCACTAAACTATACCCGCTATGATTTGATAGTAGCATAAATTTATATTATTTGTCCAATAATAAGTAAAAATATAAAGCCTTTCCTTATTGATGGAATAAAGTATTACTTTATCTTCAGACCCCATCCCCGGAAATCCAATACCTCGAACCGTTACTTTCACTTCCGGAGATGGCATATTGGGATTACAAATTGCCTTTGCGAGCTGCTAATAGAGCAATTACTAATGGACCCGATACGACTATCAGAGCCAGAACAGTAAGCTGTGCGATAACTTCCAAATTCATTCCTGTTTAACCTCTCTATTTCCAATTTGATTTCATAGAATCGATGAATTCTTCTTTTTTTTTATTTTTTCTATCAATATCAATGAAGAAAAAATAAATATATTTTTTCAAATGATATCGTAAATAAATATATATGATCTATCTAATTTGAATTGGGAGGATCTATAGCCATAAAGAGCTAGTATTGGTACAATAATAGAAAACCTATGCATCCATTCGAATTTAAACCATGGATGTGGGTGAAAATTTGAACAAACCCGTGTGTGGTTCATATTACGAATATTCGGGGAGAAAATGAAGGGATGACATCAATCTCGGACAGTCAAATTATCTTAGTCCTTGTAAGTGCTTTAACAACAAGTTTTTTAGCTTTGAGACCGGGTAATGAATTGTATAATCGATAAGAACCGTTTGCCTTTACGATAACCTGGCCAGTTTTTGGCCAGGCCGATGGAATAATATATAGACTAATTTTGATGAAATGAATAATGCAAGTGTTTTTTGTCGAGAATGCCCATACTCATTCCTGTAACCATTATATTATAATAGCTATATATCCGGTAGAATATATTTTGGAGAATATAGACTTTGGCTCTAGCATCATGTTAAAGTAAGAATACTTCCCTGCTCGGGGAGATGGCCGAGTGGACTAAAGCGGCGGATTGCTAATCCGTTGTACGATCATTCGTACCGAGGGTTCGAATCCCTCTCTCCCCGTTTACTAACTAAATATTTATCTTATGAATCCATAGAATCTCTGTAATTATTCTTTACGTCCGGGATTACGTCCAGGATCATTTGATAGGAATCCGAAAACGGGAAGAGAAACAAGAAAAATGACCACTGTGTAAACGAGCAGCTTGAGAGTAAGCATGGCGTAATCTCCGGGATCATTGCGTTACTAGGAGTAAGATGGAGTAAATTATAAATCCCTATACCACCTTTATTCGAATAAAATCAATATAAAAAATTGTTTTTTATATTGATTATCATAGCCGATTGAATTGAGAAAAGAGGGATTTGAACCCCCGTCGACTCGGTTCCTCCGGTTAAAATGAGCCAGCCCCGGGATCGCCGCAATCGACCTTCTCCAAAAACCTTCTTTTTTTTTTTCAAGGTAATTTTGGTAGTTCGATTGGAAGGGGTGAATAAGACAAGTAAGTTATTTGAAAGAAAGGGGAAAATAAATATGTAATATATATATATATATATATATATATATATATATATATATATATTACATATTTATATATATATTATCGGAAACTCACGGAGGCTTGCCAGACAAAGGCTAGGGGGAAAAGGAACAACGGTATGATCGGCATTATATCCACAATCGGATCGAAAATCGCATAAGCTTCGGGTGATTTAGCCAAAACGGTGCCACTTAAAAAAGTGGTGTTTCCTGGATAGGTATCAAACATAACTAACATTTTTTCTCCGAAAAAAAAAAAAAAGAAAGATTATTACAGGGGTTCAGTACGGCACGAAAGGAACCAACCTCATAAATTCTTGATGAAAGTTTTTCAGTACATTCCACTGCGTACGCATGGGTTGGTTCCTCCGGGTCCAGTCCCATATTTGCACGATCTCCCTCCCAGTGAAATAGATGAAAGAAAAAGAAATCAATATTTTTTCTATTCCGTTCAATTTTATCAAGAATCCTTCTTTTATTCTATCCCATCCCTTTTTGTTTCCGCAATTAATCTATTTCTACTTAACAATCTATTTTATTTCATAGAAACGAATAAATCTTGGACTGAGATTTAGTCCGAATAGATAGATTGACAACAACCTTAATATCGGGATTGAATAGCATCGGATATATCTCCTATGGGGCGTGGCCAAGTGGTAAGGCACCGGGTTTTGGCCCTGGTACTCGGAGGTTCGAATCCTTCCGTCCCAGGTTTCTCCGATGAAATAAAAAAAAAAGAGTCCTCTTGGAAATGAACATTCCAATTTTCTACTATTTATTTGTAGTAGTATATTCTCTGAATCATCTTACGACAATAGTATAGGTATGGCAAGCAGAATCTCTGCGGAGTAGAATAGGGAAAATAGAAAAAGAATCTTCTTCATGAAATTAGCCTATTGGTTGTATGCCGGCCCTGCTCATATCGGAACTCTTCGAGTAGCCAGTTCCTTTGAAAATGTGCATGCTATTATGCATGCTCCTCTGGGAGATGATTACTTTAATGTAATGCGTTCCATGCTGGAAAGAGAGAGGGATTTTACTCCCGTAACTGCTAGCATAGTAGATCGTCATGTATTAACACGCGGATCCCAAGAGAAAGTTGTTGATAATATTATTCAGAAAGAGAAAGAAGAACGTCCTGATTTGATTATATTAACACCTACCTGTACTTCTAGTATCTTACAGGAAGATCTACAAAACTTTGTGGATAGAGCATCTATTACTTCTGATTCTGATGTAATTCCCGCGGATGTGAATCATTATCGAGTCAATGAACTTCAGGCAGCGGATAGAACTTTGGAACAAGTGGTTCGATATTATTTGGGTAAGGCTCGTAGACAAGGAAAATTGGATCGATCTATAACAGATATACCTTCCGCAAATATTATCGGTATTTCTACGCTGGGCTTCCACAATCAACACGATTGTCGCGAATTAAAACGTTTATTACAGGATCTAGGTATTGAAATTAATCAAGTAATTCCCGAAGGGGGATTTGTAGAAGATCTTCAAAATTTACCAAAGGCTTGGTTTAATTTTGTTCCTTATCGTGAAATAGGCTTAATGACAGCAATATATTTGGAGAAAGAATTTGGAATGCCTTACATATCTACAACTCCTATGGGAGTTATAGATACGGCTGAGTTTATCCGACAAATACAAGGGCGTGTTAATAAATGGACTCCTGCTTTTTCCAATAAAACAGTTGATTATGAACATTATATTGATCAACAAACCAGATTTGTTTCTCAAGCCGCTTGGTTCTCAAGATCCATCGATTGCCAAAATTTTGTAGGAAAAAAGGCAGTTGTTTTTGGTGATGCAACTCATGCTGCTTCAATGACTAAGATACTTGCTCGAGAGATGGGGATTCGTGTGTGTTGTACGGGTACCTATTGCAAACACGACGCGGAATGGTTTAACGAACAAGTTTGGGGTCTCTGTGATGAAGTACTTATTACAGATGATCATATTGAAGTAGGGGATATGATCGCTCGCGTAGAACCATCCGCCATATTTGGTACTCAGATGGAACGTCATATTGGTAAACGTCTTGATATTCCTTGTGGAGTTATTTCTCCACCAGTTCATATCCAAAATTTCCCATTGGGATATCGGCCTTTTTTAGGTTATGAGGGTACTAATCAAATAGCCGATTTAGTTTATAACTCATATACTTTGGGCATGGAAGACCATCTTTTAGATATTTTTGGTGGTCATGACACTAAAGAAGTTATTACTAAATCATTATCCGCAGAAACGGATTTGATTTGGAATTCCGAGAGTCAATTGGAATTAAGTAAAATTCCTGGCTTTGTTAGGGGCAAGATTAAAAGAAAGACTGAGAAGTTCGCAAGACAGAGTGGCATTACAAACATTACCGTCGAAGTAATGTATGCAGCTAAGGAAGCATTGAGTACTTGAAACATTACATTGGGAACCTTCTCTCTATCCTTCCCATCCACCTATAGTATAACATAAGACTAAAAACTTCATTTCATAAAAATATAATAGAATAAAAACTCATGTCATTTATTCCATATATTCCTACAACATATTCATTTACACCTTTATCTGAATCTCAAAGAAAGATTATGGTAAAATTTCGTTTAGAATAATATGGTAGAAAGCGACGTGCAACTTGAATATCATGATCGGTTTCGTGGAACATCTGCCATTCCCTATCCGAATTAAAGAACTCCTATCTCGACATACGTTTCCAAACAAAATCTTTCTTTTTTTTTAGCGAGGCTCGCGTAACAACGTAGAATCTTCTTTATAACCTACAAGTTAGGAGATATAATCTAAAGTTAACGTAGAGCAAAAAAGCTATTGAAACTTTGTCCAACTTTTTAAAAATTAAATTTACTAAATTAGTAAATAGATTCTTACTTATCAAACAAATAACTCAATTTTTTAATTTTCAATAAGTTGATCGAACAATGTAATAATTAATAATTGTTATGATTGATTACAGTAAATGAAAGAAATCGAAATTACTTTCATTTTTCCCCTCCCTCAATCGAAAAAATAGCCAAAGTGGGGCTTCCTACGATCATGAAGATCGGTCTAAGAACGAGAAAATCCTATTTGATTGTTTAAACGACTAGATTTAGATAAAGTTAAAGACGATTCAATAGAGTAGAGAGAACACACTAATTCCAAACGTGGAAAAAACATACCGTATGTATAGGGATAAATTCTGCTGAAGTGAAGTCATTATTGATTGATTGAGGGAAAAAACTTCGTATATAGGAAAGCTCAACCTGCATAGATTGTTGGATAGGGATACCCGCCTTAAAGCAAGGATATTTGAATAAATCAAAGCTAATTGAGATGGTTATGAGTTCAATGCTTGATCCCTTTTTCCAAATCCTATTATATGTTCATTTAGTAGAGTAGCCTTCGTTACAATAGGTTAGGTAAAGATTGCGTTTATGTTTAATACAACCTATTTTTCGTTTTACCAAAATAGATCTAAAATCAAGTTAATAATATCGAGAAATAGCTAAATGGAATAATGAGAAGCCAGATAGAAGATATGGGGGAGAGGAGAGCTTATCGTTCCGTCAAGTCATTTCTTCCCATTAAACGGGGGAGAAAGAACAAAAAATACTTTATCCATCTCCGCTTCGGGAGGTGGTCCGATCCGTCCCCTGTTGAACTCCCGGTCGACTAGCTTCCTTCTAACTAACCATCCTTCTGTTCCCTATCATTATAGATTCTTTTCCTTTCCACGAAATAAGAATAAAAATATAGAAAATCGTAAATCCTGAAGTAATTAATAAAAAAAAAAAAAAGAAAAACATTAAAAAAAGAAAGCCTACATCAAGAATTTATTTATTCATTCTCTCAACTTGACTTACTCTGATTCATATTCTCAAGATTCATTTATTTCTTTTAATCCATTCTTCCAGTATAGTATACTCTATTATTTCATTCTCAGGGTTGCTAACCCAACGGTAGGGTAATCGGCTCCCAAAAGTTTTATAAGACTACGATTGATCGACCTAGCGGAAAAAAAAGTCGTTTCATTACAGAATTTTTCTCAAGCTTAATTTGATCAAAGTATCGTAATGGAAGGAAAAGATTCGGATTGCTTTGTGTTGTGAAAACAGATCCACTACTCAAGCGGAAAAAAGTTAATGGATAAAGCTAGATGGCTTGAATCATAGGTGGAACCAGAAGAATGAGCTCCCCCGTTTATTCAAAGATCCCATTTAATATTCTCTTTACTAATTGGAAGTTAGAAGTAATTTAGTAACCAATAGGAGAGGAGAGAGAGGGGTTGTTCCTACAAGAAGGGTATTCTTATCAGAAATGAATCTTGAATACTCGGATAAATAAATAGATAAATAAATACAAATGCGTAAAAGAATAACCGGTGTGCTGACTAAATAAAGTGATTTATAAGTCAGGTAGGCGATCAGTTTGCAAAAATAGATCCATTTTTCGAAAAGATTAATGCTTTTTTACAAGGAATCAAATGAGTTTTAGATAAAAATTATTTGATAGAATTTTTTTTTATCTCTGAATAAATGAAAATAAATCTATCCGATCTTCACGTGGATCGCACTATGCATCATTTCTCATCCCAAGGAGTTACTCATATGAGAACCATAGCTTGGGTTTTATCTGAAATAAAGAAGCTACGAAGAAATAAAAAAAATATCTTGTGGCAGCAACGCTTTTTATATAAACTTCTCCTTCATGATGATATTTATGCAATTGCTTATAATTGTTTTTCAAATAAATCGAGTTTAAAACGAAAAGAGGATTCAGTTCCAAGCAACAATCATTTAAGTTTCATAATCATAGAGCGTCTAATTGGTAGAATACGTCAACAAGACCTTCCAGATACTATTTTATCTTTATCAAGGAAGCGTCTTGGAAGGAAGGGTGATAAAAAAAATCAATCTTTCGATTACTATATCAATTCTTCTTGCGGATCAATTCGAGAAGGTCCGACTATAGTTCTGCAAATCCATTTCTTGATGCAATTGCAACCCTTGCTAATGGAAACGAATGAATGGAATAGCTTTCGATCTATTCATTCCGTATTTCCTTTTATGGAGGATCATTTTTCGTATTCCTATTGTTTCTTAGGTACTAAATTACCCTATTCTCTCCATCCAGAAGTACTTATTCGAATTTTTCGTCGACGGATTTAAGATGCTCCCTTTCTACACCTATTACGATTTATTCTCCACGAACAACAAAATCTAATTGTCTCAAATACACCCATCTTTTTCTCTCCAAGAGAAACAAATAGGTTATCCATATTTTTCTGGAATTACTATATATATGAATCCGAATCTACTTTAGTCTCCCTTTGGAAAAAAACCTTACATTTTGAATCGTTCTCCGCTTCACCCGATCAAGCTAACTCTATTCAAAAGATCGAGCATATTGCAAAGCCATCATATGTTGCGAAGCCACCATGGATGATTATTCCACCGGAAAACATCTTTTTTTTCGTGAAAAATCCTTCTATTCATTATGCAAGATATGAAAACAATTACATGGTAGCTTTGAAAGGTACTAAATATTTAGCCCAGAGATGGAAGCATTTTTTCTTAAGACTTTGGCAATATCATTTTCATTTTTGGTTTCAACCATACAGGATACGCATTCAAAAATCATCCAAAGATTGTTTTCCCTTTTTGGGTTATATCCTAGGTATTGGACCCAAAATCACCACAGTTCAAGTCGAAATGGTGGATGATTTACCCATTGCTACCAGTCTTCCTACCAGAGAATTGTGTGCTATAACTCCAATTTCCGGTCTAATCGGATTATTAGCCAAAGAAAAATTTTGCAATACTTTGGGACATCCAATTGGTAAATTAGCTTGGACTACTCTAAGAGATGATGACATTCTCAACCGATTCGATCAAATTTGGAAAAATATCGGCTATTATTATAGTGGATGTTCAAATAAGGAGGGGTTGTATCGAATACAATACATACTTCGATTTTCATGTGCGAAAACTTTAGCTTGTAGGCATAAAAGTACAATACGCGTTGTGTGGAAAAAACATGGTTCAAAACTGTTTCCAAGATCCTCTTTTTCGGAGAAACCAGAGTTAATATCCCCGTTTCTCCCCAAGGTTCATTATCATAAAAAAAAATTTTGGTATTTGGATATTATCCAAATAAATTCTTTAGCAAATTCGTTGCAAAAAAGAGATATACTCGAATCATCCGAAACTGATTCTACTAACGAGAGGCTCGTCGGGCAATTCAATTGCCGAGACTCAAGATAATCTTGTGAAAGAACTGAAGTGTGATGAGATAGGTACGTACATAGCATAGAGAGAGCCACGTGCAATGAAAATTGCAAACGCAGAAACCCGGCCCCCAGGGGAGAGTAATTCACCCACTTTCATCCGACGAGTTATGGGTTCGAGCCCCGGCCCCGGTCAACCCGAACCCAATTGATCGGATTCAATTCATACTTTTTTCTTTCTCTCACACTTTAAATTTGAAATAGTATATAATGGGTATGTTTCCCTATTGATGAGATGATATTTGTTATGTCGTCATTAATGCGAGTAAGTTATGTAACATAGGCTACTTATGTCACCCCCAATCATTTAATTACTTACTGTTTTACGTATTTAAGAATCTGGATCTCTGAAGAAGAAACGGGGGTTGACAACAAGGGGGTAACTCCGTATAATATAGAATAACAAGCATACAAAATATAATATCTGTGCTTGGGTAATAATTCTTATTCAACAAGCCAAATTTTACCATGACCGCAATTATAGAGAGACGCGAAAACGCGAGCCTATGGGGTCGCTTCTGCAATTGGATTACCAGCACTGAAAACCGCCTTTACATTGGATGGTTTGGTGTATTGATGATTCCTACCCTACTAACTGCAACTTCTGTATTCATCATTGCTTTTATCGCAGCTCCTCCAGTGGATATTGACGGTATCCGTGAGCCCGTTTCCGGTTCTCTCCTTTACGGAAACAATATCATCTCTGGTGCCATCATCCCAACTTCTGCAGCTATCGGTTTACACTTCTACCCTATCTGGGAAGCAGCTTCCGTTGATGAATGGCTATACAATGGTGGTCCCTACGAACTAATCGTTCTTCACTTCCTACTTGGTGTAGCTTGCTACATGGGTCGTGAATGGGAACTCAGCTTCCGTCTGGGTATGCGTCCCTGGATTGCTGTTGCATATTCAGCTCCCGTTGCAGCTGCTACCGCTGTTTTTTTAATTTACCCCATCGGTCAGGGAAGCTTCTCCGATGGTATGCCTCTGGGAATCTCTGGTACCTTCAACTTCATGATTGTGTTCCAAGCTGAACACAACATCCTTATGCATCCATTTCATATGTTGGGTGTAGCTGGTGTATTCGGTGGCTCTTTATTCAGTGCTATGCATGGTTCTCTAGTAACTTCAAGTTTGATCCGAGAAACCACGGAGAATGAATCTGCTAATGCAGGTTATAAGTTTGGTCAAGAGGAAGAAACCTATAACATCGTAGCTGCTCACGGTTACTTTGGCCGGTTGATCTTCCAATACGCTAGCTTTAACAACTCCCGTTCTCTACACTTCTTCTTGGCTGCTTGGCCTGTAGTAGGTATTTGGTTCACCGCGTTGGGCATCAGCACCATGGCTTTCAACCTAAATGGTTTCAACTTCAACCAATCTGTAGTTGACAGTCAAGGTCGTGTAATCAATACCTGGGCTGACATTATCAACCGTGCCAACCTTGGTATGGAAGTTATGCACGAACGTAACGCTCACAACTTCCCTCTAGATTTAGCTTCTGTTGAAGCTCCTTCCGCAAACGGTTAATTGATGTCTCTACAGATTCCTAGTTATTATCGATAAAAAGATAGTAACTCAGCCATAACTTTTCAACCTTAACATTGAAAGTTAGGATCAAACAGAAGGAGACCGCGGGGGTCCCTGCTGCTTAAAGGGGCCGGGCCTCTAGAGTCCCTAGAAAGGGGAGGGGGGATTTTCGAGATCCCCCCTAACCACCTACCTTCAGTGTTATTATCATATCCGAATGGAATGAATGAGTAGAAGGGGGCGGACGTAGCCAAGCGGATTAAGGCAGTGGATTGTGAATCCACCACGCGCGGGTTCAATCCCCGTCGTTCGCCTGCGTTTATGAAAAGAATTCCGGGAATTGGTTGAAAAAAATAAGAGAAGACTTAGCCTATATTTAGAGAATTAGATAAGGTATAGAGAGTTTTAGTGGTGAAATGGCGGACACACGAGATTCGGAATCCCGTGAGAGCACGGGATCCGAGTCCACTTCAAGTAAGTGAGGTTTTGCTAAATGGCGAAACTTATCCTAGTTCCTTTTTAATAAATGAATTCTGAATCAAATTAATTTGGTGATTCGGGATTGACGGGGCTCGAACCCGCAACTTCCGTCTTGACAGGGCGGTACTCTAACCGATTGAACTACAATCCCATTAAAAACAGTTTAGTTATTTAGTTATTATGTCGATCAAAAACTTATGTGTCAAATCTATTCTTTACAATTATTGTAATTGTTCTGTCTGGGTGGAATTATAATAGATACGTTTCTCTACGAATGGGACCCTATCGATAGACGAAAACGAAACGGGATCTTTGTTATTGAAGCGGTAATCCCATTATGGAGCAGAATAAATAGTAATCTTTTATTAATGCTGAATGTTCAGATCAACCAGAGAAAGAGACTTCATATAATAAATTGATTGAATAATGAATGGATTGATAAGTTGACATTGGGTCGAGCTGGATTTGAACCAGCGTAGGCATTGCCAGCGGATTTACAGTCCGTCCCCATTAACCACTCGAGCATCGACCCAGTCAGTTGGAAAGGGGAAGAAAGGCTTTTACCCATCTCTCTTATATCGGGATGGGAATAGAAACGGATGCGGAAAGTTCTCGGGATATTCGTGATTCCGAAAACTTTTAGTACCCCCAGGGGAATTCGAATCCCCGTCACCTCCGTGAAAGGGAGATGTCCTGGGCCTCTAGACGATGGGGGCTTATCCTTATCCTTATGTTACTCAATTCATTATTTACTGTCAATAGTATGGTTCATTTCATTCCAATAATATTTCCAATTATTAATTTCATTTCCACCTGCGGGAGATGGATGGGCTAACATCTGAGGTTCACACATCCTACCCAGTGATATATATATTATTTGAAGCCGAGTGTTGTTTGTTATCTCATTCTCATCTCCACCTTTAACCCGATAATTAGGTACTTTGAACTCAGTTTTATGCTATATCAGAGGAAACTTATATTTATTGTATGAATCATATCTTATCTATTTGGGTTCATTATTGAATATTACAAGATTTTAATCAACAATCAATAGTTTATTTATTAAGTCTTATTTCCTTGATCAGATTGGACGAAACAACTTGCTCACTCAAAAATTTATGAAATTTTTGAATATAAATTGTATTTAGAACCTTCTATATTCGAGTATGAAGTAAGTTCGGAGCAGGGGTTAAATAAAAAAGGTAATTTTTTTTATTCAATATATATAAATCAGGGCGAACTTACCTTTCTTATAGAAGATTAATTGTGGTTCATTCCATAATATTAATATTAATATTATATTCTCCCTCTAGAGAATCAATACGCCTTTTACTCGCCCATCTCATTCTAGAACATAATGTTATGTTTGTTATTAAATAACTACTAGATCCTAGTTTATTTCCATAGTTACTACTAGGTCAAATGGTAGAAACTCAATTTTACTATAATTTGTTTATGAAATAATATTTTGGACTTTTGGGTGGGAAGGGAAAGGAACATATGCTTTATTTTTCCTCCTCCGCAGGAGAATAAAGAAAGTAACCCCTTTTCGAACTAACTTTATCACCATCTTTATTTCCTACAACCTATTTCTCCTAATCGAAACACTTCGAGGTGACTAATTATAATTATTTCCAGGGTCGAAACGACTATTCCGTACGGAAATAATTAATTGAATTGCCCATACATAGCATCTCCCTGGAGAGGAGGTTATTGAAAATTAAATTGTTTTTTGAATTGTTTGCGCTTTTCTTCGATTATATATATATATTCAACGAACTTTATTCCATATGAAGGAATGATAGATAAGAGTTCTTCGTTGGAGAAAATGGAAGAACAAATTCTGTTCCAATTTCATCGGAAAAATCATTTTAGTTTAGATTATAAAATGGGTAAAAAGAAGTTCAATTCGAGCGAATTGATATGATGAGAACTGAATCCTTTAATATATCAAAAGAATTCAATTAAGAATCATATGATGTGCAATAGAATTGGAAAAATCTGAGAAGGATCCGTATTACGGAAAGGGGATAAATATGACCAATAAATGATTCTAATACTAATAATAAAGCAAATAACAATGAAAATAAAATTAGAGTCGATTTTATTGGTTCTAGATTTTGATGATCTACATGGATTGCATTAACTAAATGACTTGTATAACCTATATGATTTTTATTATTAACTTCTATGCATATGGAAAGATTGGGCCAGAAATAAGCTATATATTATTATGAACTAGTTGACATTTTCCTGATTTTTCAATCAAACTATATTTGTTGTTGCAATAATACAATTATTCCCCCTCAAAGAAGCCCTTTTAACTCAGTGGTAGAGTAACGCCATGGTAAGGCGTAAGTCATCGGTTCAAATCCGATAAAGGGCTTCCATATTTTCTCCATAGCCATAGAAGGTATTCTATTCCATTTTATATCATCCTGGATGAGAATCCACTCACGAACACTTAATGAATTGGAATAGTCAGATGAGAAAGAAAGTTTTATCAAAAAACATAATAATTTGAATAATTACAATTTAAAATTCATAATTAGAATTCTCTATATCGAGCAAAAAGAATATATAGTGGTCTTATAAGTTTCCATTTTTTAGCAATTCGGGAGTGGAGTATTATTGCCCCATCCAGTCCAACTCTCGTGGATAATTGCGTGGAAATATCTATTAGCTCATAACATGATGGATTACCTGTTTTGGTACGAACCGGGAGGGAAGAATTAATGGGGCATTAGTTAAGGTTAGTCAAGAGTTAGGAGCTTTCCATATATATGATCGATGTATGTCCGAAGAAAGGAATGAAATTGTAAGGGATGGTGTAATTAGTATAGGCCGGGCGGCCCCCCGAGAGTTAATCCCTTAGATCAGATCAACAGGGGAAATTCTGAATAATATAATGAATGATCAATATAATATTTGATCAAAAAAATCCCTTTATTTTATGAGGGTGAGCGGGGGAATTCGAATCCCGATCGATCCACTCCATGACTAATGATAAATCCTTAAACGTTTGGTATGGAAAGTGAGAAAGATCATCAATTTTCTGAAAATAGTAAACTTGACTTATTATATTGTATATAAGTTGGCTACCCTAATATCAAAATTGACTCGAAATCGTAAATGTGAATTTTATATCAAAGATAAGTCTGGAATCAAAAAAATCAGGCTTTTCAAAATGAAAAAGAAGTTAATTTTTCATTCACATTAAAATGTTTAAATTTTGAGAATTGAATCCCGCCTCTTTTCCCTCTTTCCTTCTCCTACTACTTGCTACTTGCTCCCCATAAGTTGGAAAAGTTTCTTGGTTTATAAATATAAATACATATGTATAAATGTATACCCTATTTTTTACGGAAGGAGAATGTAAAATAGATGCATCCCGATGAAATAAGGATAAGAGACGTTATTTCTATTACTCAAACGGATCTAAGAAGGGGATTCAAAGAATTTCAATAATATTGGGTTAAAGGGACATCAAAAGGAAGGGGAATCAATCCTTGTGGGAGAAAATACTAGGGAGAAAAGAAAAGCTTACCTACCCTCTAAAAGGTCTTTGCTAAGTTCGTTTCGAGACCAGACAAAGATTCATTCTATATATATTGAATGCTTTGAACCAACAAATGGACTATGATGATGCATTTACAAAATTGATCAGAGAATTCTTTGGAGGGGGCAAAGAAAGAAAAAGGATCGTCCGTGGATGATCGAATATGATATCTTTCTTTCAATGATTTGATAGTGATAAGGTGCCCAAAAATGGTTGAAATAGTTTAATGGGAGAATCGCTATGACTATAGCCATTGGAAAGTTTTCCAAAGAGCAAAAAGGTTTATTTGATAACATGGACGACTGGCTAAGGAGAGATCGTTTTGTATTCGTGGGTTGGTCTGGTCTATTGCTTTTTCCCTGTGCCTATTTTTCTCTGGGTGGATGGTTTACGGGTACAACCTTTGTAACCTCATGGTATACTCACGGATTGGCTAGTTCTTATTTGGAAGGTTGTAACTTTCTGACTGCCGCAGTCTCTACTCCTGCTGATAGTTTAGCACACTCTTTGCTGCTATTATGGGGTCCTGAAGCACAGGGAGACTTTACTCGTTGGTGCCAATTGGGTGGTTTATGGACCTTCGTTGCTCTACACGGTGCCTTTGCTTTAATAGGTTTCATGTTGCGCCAATTTGAACTTGCTCGATCTGTACAATTGCGTCCCTACAACGCAATTGCATTCTCTGGTCCGATTGCTGTTTTTGTTTCTGTATTCCTGATCTATCCATTGGGCCAGTCTGGTTGGTTCTTCGCACCCAGCTTCGGTGTAGCAGCTATCTTCCGATTTATCCTTTTTTTCCAGGGTTTCCACAATTGGACTTTAAACCCATTTCATATGATGGGAGTCGCTGGAGTATTGGGTGCTGCTCTTCTATGTGCTATTCACGGTGCTACTGTGGAAAATACTCTATTCGAGGATGGTGATGGTGCAAATACATTCCGTGCTTTTAACCCAACTCAATCTGAAGAGACTTATTCCATGGTTACCGCTAATCGTTTCTGGTCCCAAATTTTCGGTGTTGCTTTCTCCAACAAACGTTGGTTACATTTCTTCATGTTATTCGTACCCGTAACTGGTTTATGGATGAGTGCTATCGGAGTAGTTGGTCTAGCCTTGAATCTGCGGGCATATGACTTTGTCTCTCAGGAGATCCGTGCAGCAGAAGATCCTGAGTTTGAAACTTTCTACACCAAAAATATTCTTTTGAACGAGGGTATTCGTGCTTGGATGGCGGCCCAGGATCAGCCTCATGAAAACCTTGTATTCCCCGAGGAGGTTCTACCCCGTGGAAACGCTCTTTAATGGAACCTTGGCTTTAGGCGGTCGTGATCAAGAAACCACTGGCTTTGCTTGGTGGGCCGGTAATGCCCGACTTATAAACTTATCTGGTAAATTGCTTGGTGCCCACGTGGCTCATGCCGGATTGATTGTGTTCTGGGCTGGAGCGATGAACTTATTTGAAGTAGCTCATTTCGTACCGGAAAAGCCTATGTATGAACAAGGTTTAATTCTACTTCCCCATCTGGCTACTTTGGGATGGGGAGTAGGTCCTGGCGGAGAAGTTGTAGATACCTTCCCATACTTCGTATCCGGAGTACTTCACTTAATCTCTTCCGCAGTTTTAGGTTTTGGGGGTGTTTATCACGCACTTATCGGACCCGAAACTTTAGAAGAATCCTTTCCATTTTTCGGTTATGTATGGAAAGATAAGAACAAAATGACCACTATTTTAGGTATTCACCTAATCTTGCTAGGTGTTGGTGCTCTCCTTCTAGCGTTCAAAGCCTTGTATTTTGGGGGCGTATATGATACTTGGGCTCCCGGTGGTGGAGATGTAAGGAAAATAACAAATCTTACCCTTAGTCCAAGTGTTATATTCGGTTATTTACTCAAATCACCTTTCGGTGGAGAAGGTTGGATTGTTAGTGTAGACAATTTGGAAGATATAATTGGGGGACATGTTTGGTTAGGTTCCATTTGTATTTTCGGTGGAATCTGGCACATTCTAACCAAACCTTTTGCATGGGCTCGTCGTGCTTTCGTATGGTCTGGAGAAGCTTACTTATCTTATAGTTTAGGGGCTCTTGCCGTCTTTGGTTTCATCGCTTGTTGCTTCGTTTGGTTTAACAATACAGCTTATCCTAGCGAATTTTATGGTCCTACTGGTCCAGAGGCCTCTCAAGCTCAAGCTTTTACCTTTCTGGTTAGAGACCAACGCCTTGGAGCTAACGTAGGTTCTGCTCAAGGACCCACTGGTTTAGGTAAATACCTTATGCGTTCCCCCACTGGAGAGATTATTTTTGGGGGAGAAACGATGCGCTTCTGGGATCTTCGTGCTCCATGGTTGGAACCCCTAAGGGGTCCTAATGGTTTGGATTTAAATAAGTTGGAAAAAGACATACAGCCTTGGCAGGAACGACGCTCGGCGGAATATATGACTCATGCCCCTTTAGGTTCTTTGAATTCCGTAGGTGGAGTAGCTACTGAAATTAATGCAGTGAACTATGTTTCTCCTCGGAGTTGGTTAGCTACCTCCCATTTTGTTCTAGGATTCTTTTTCTTTGTAGGTCATTTATGGCATGCAGGAAGAGCTCGTGCAGCTGCAGCCGGATTTGAGAAAGGAATTGACCGTGATTCCGAACCTGTCCTTTTTATGACACCCCTTAACTAGAGGAGTGAATAGGAATGAGTAAGCTGGAATTCCAGCTCAGCTAAGAAAAAGCTTCCCCGAATACGAGTGATAAATACCGTCTTTGCAGGTTCCTGCTAAAAGCTCGGCTATGAATAGCCGAGCTTTAAAATCAATTGATATTGATAACTAGATTCGTGAATGCGATGATCCTTCGACGGAAGGAGAGAGAGGGATTCGAACCCTCGATAGCGCTGAAACTATACCGGTTTTCAAGACCGGAGCCATAAACCACTCGGCCATCTCTCCTAAAATCCATTCTATGTAACTTCTTTCGGTAGCATCTATAATATCGGTACCATAATTATTAGTAAATATTTATATTGTGTGAATAATATATAATATCTCTCTTTTGAAAGAGATGCAAAAAGCATCATCTGGAGATGGGAGAAGTTAATAAGGCTCAATTATAAATATAGTCGAATTAAATTGTTTATATGATACATTTGGCTTGGTTTTCAAGATCTATGCCAGATAGGGATCAGATGGTATAATCCGTTTCATTCGTTAAGAACCTGGAAAACCACAACCATGACTATTGCCTTTCAGTTGGCTGTGTTTGCATTAATCGCGATTTCATTTCTCCCAGTAATTGGTGTGCCTGTTGTGCCTGCCTCTCCTAACGGTTGGTCAAGTAACAAAAATGTCGTATTTTCGGGTGCTTCGCCACGGATCGGATCAGTCTTTTTAGTAGGTATCCTTAACTCCTCCATATCCTAAGTTTTTGGCTGAGTTGCAGCATCCCCTCCCTTGGTTGAATTAAAACACTGAGGCACAAAATCTAAAGTGTTTCCCAGGGGAGGGTTGGGTTCCATTACCGATTCGTTCCGTCTTTCAATATAAAGAATAAGTAATTTAAATTTGCATTATTAATCAATAATTGACTATATACGAGTAAATCTACTAATATAGTGGAGAATGAGATAAAAGCAGTTGCGGGTATGGTTTAATGGTAAAATTCCTCCTTGCCAAGGAGAATATGCGGGTTCGATTCCCGCTACCCGCCCATTCCCCCCAAAGGATATAAATGGAATATAGAATTAATATAATCTTAGATTCGTTTTTTTTTAATTCTTGAATAAAATAAAGGTATAGAGATTCATACATAAACTGGAAAAGGCTAAAAACTTTGGTTTTGGCGGAGACGGGATTTGAACCCGTGACCTCAAGGTTATGAGCCTTGCGAGCTACCAGGCTGCTCTACCCCGCGCAATTTATATATATATTATTATTATTATTATTAATTAATATATAAACATGATTCACTGGACAAATAATATTCGAACATCAAGAATTTCCCTTTTAGGGATTATTCTCAATTGCATTCATATCCAATCTTTCCGAATTTTTTCTTCTTTACCAACTAGATTTTGTTACTCCGGGCAACAAACATGCATGAGCCATCTCACGAAGCACGTGCCTAGATAAACCAAAGTCTCGATAATTAGCTCTAGGTCTTCCAGTTAGGAAACAACGACGATGAAGGCGTGTAGGTGCACTATTACGTGGTAAGGATTGTAATTCTCTATGAATTTCCCATTTTTCATCTAATGAGAAAACCTTACTCATCCTCTCTTTTAAAGATTGACGAATAGAATGGTATTTTTGTTCCAACTTTTGCTTCTTTTCCTCCCTCTGGATAAGACTCTTTCTTGCCATAGTGGTTCAATTAATAATAAATAACATTTTTATGTCAAATTTTGGAATGAAAGAGGATTCATCTCTTTCTCTACTTCTTCTTTCACTCCTAACTATTTCATTCAGTGGAATGGAATTAGGCCTACCATTAGTCTAAGTCTAGTCAGTCCCGATCCAAGGGTAGGCTTAATTCAATAATTCTGATCTTACTAGAGATGATGACTAGCCAAATTTGCCTGATGTAGAAGCAATTAGGAAAGCCGCATAAGTAAATATATAACCCACAGAAAAATGAGCTAATCCAACTAATCTTGCTTGAACAATAGAAAGAGCCACTGGCTTATCCCTCCAGCGCACCAAATTAGCTAGAGGTGTACGTTCATGAGCCCATGCTAGAGTCTCAATAAGTTCCTGCCAGTATCCACGCCAAGAGATAAGAAACATGAATCCAGTAGCCCAAACGAGATGCCCAAATAGGAACATCCATGCCCAAACGGATAAACTGTTCATACCAAATGGATTGTATCCATTAATAAGTTGCGAGGAATTTAACCACAAGTAATCTCTTAACCATCCCATTAAATAAGTAGAAGATTCGTTGAATTGAGCTACATTTCCCTGCCATAAGGTAATATGCTTCCAATGCCAATAGAATGTAACCCATCCAATAGTATTTAACATCCAAAAGACTGCCAAATAAAAAGCATCCCAAGCTGAAATATCACAAGTCCCACCTCGTCCCGGACCATCGCATGGAAAACTATAACCAAATTCTTTTTTGTCTGGCATTAGCTTGGAGCCACGTGCATCTAAAGCACCTTTTACTAGGATCAACGTGGTTGTGTGTAAACCCAAAGCAATGGCATGATGAACCAAAAAATCTCCGGGACCTATGGTTAGAAATAGCGAGTTACTATTATTATTAATAGCATCCAACCAACCGGGTAACCAGATGCTTTGACCAGCATTAAACGCTGGACTATTTGCCGAGGATAGGAGTACATCAAAACCATATAAAGCTTTGCCATGGGTGGATTGGATCCATTGAGCGAATACGGGTTCAATCAAGATTTGTTTCTCCGGAGTACCAAAAGCAAGCATAACATCGTTATGGACATAGAGTCCCAAGGTATGAAAACCCAGGAATAAACTAGCCCAACTTAGATGAGATATGATAGCTTCTTTATGTTCCAACATTCTCGCCAATACATTACCCTTATTCTGTTCCGGATTGTAATCCCTAATAAAGAATATGGCTCCATGAGCAAACGCACCCGTCATAATAAACCCAGCAATGTACTGATGATGAGTATATAATGCAGCTTGAGTAGTGAAGTCTTGTGCTATGAATGCATAAGCAGGTAAGGAATACATATGCTGAGCCACTAAAGAAGTAATAACTCCCAGAGAAGCTAAAGCAAGACCTAATTGAAAGTGGAGAGAATTATTGATTGTGTCGTAAAGGCCCTTATGTCCACGTCCCAATCGGCCTCTCGGAGGAGTATGTACTTCTAGAATCTCCTTTATACTATGCCCAACTCCAAAGTTAGTTCTGTACATATGACCGGCTACGAGGAAAACAAAGGCAATAGCTAAATGATGATGAGCAATATCAGTCAACCATAAACTTTGAGTTTGCGGATGAAATCCTCCAAGGAAGGTTAGAATAGCAGTACCTGCTCCTTGGGAAGTACCAAATAAATGACTACCAGAATCAGCATTTTGAGCATAAACGCTCCACTGCCCCACGAAGAGAGGCCCTAAACCTTGAGGGTGTGGTAATGCGGTCAGTAAATTATCCCATCTTACGTGCTCACCTCTTGATTCGGGAATGGCAACATGAACTAGATGCCCCGTCCAAGCCAAAGAACTTACTCCAAAGAGTCCTGACAAATGATGATTGAGACGAGATTCAGCATTTTTGAACCACGAGACACTTGGTTTCCATTTAGGTTGTAAATGCAACCAACCCGCTATCAAAAAAAGAGCAGAGAGAATTAGCAAAAAGAGAGCTCCAGTATAAAGATCCTGATTAGTACGCAAGCCAATCGTGTACCACCATTGATAAACGCCGGAATAAGCAATATTTACTGAGCCTGGAGCCCCTCCTCGAGTAAACGCTTCTACAGCTGGTTGACCGAAATGAGGGTCCCATATTGTATGAGCAATAGGTCTTGTATGTAAAGGATCTTGTACCCATGCTTCGAAATTACCTTGCCAAGCTACATGGAATAAATTACCGGAGGTCCACAAGAAGATTATTGCTAACTGACCAAAGTGAGAAGCAAAAATTTTTTGGTAAAGACGCTCTTCAGTAATATCATCATGGCTCTCGAAGTCATGTGCGGTAGCAATACCGAACCAAATACGACGAGTAGTTGGGTCTTGGGATAGGCCCCGGCTGAATTTCGGAAATCTTGATGCCGTAATGCTTTTCGGATCCTCCTAGCCATTATCCTACTGCAATGATTCTTGCTAGGAAGAATGCCCATGTCGTGGCAATTCCACCCAGGAGGTAATGAGCTACCCCCACAGCACGGCCTTGTACAATGCTTAAGGCTCTAGGCTGGATAGCAGGAGCAACTTTTAATTTGTTGTGAGCCCAAACGATAGATTCGATGAGTTCTTGCCAGTATCCACGACCACTAAATAAGAACATTAGACTGAAAGCCCAGACAAAGTGAGCACCCAAGAATAGAAGACCATATGCAGATGACGAGGAACCATAGGATTGGATTACTTGAGAGGCCTGTGCCCATAAAAAGTCGCGAAGCCATCCATTAATGGTAATTGAACTTTGTGCAAAGTTTCCTCCTGTAATATGAGTCACTATCCCTTGGTCACTTATACTACCCCAAACATCAGATTGCATTTTCCAGCTAAAGTGAAATATTACCACTGAGATTGAGTTATACATCCAAAATAAACCTAGGAAAACATGATCCCAAGCAGATACTTGACACGTTCCTCCCCTTCCGGGTCCATCGCAGGGAAAACGAAAACCAAGATTAGCTTTATCGGGTATTAAACGAGAACTGCGAGCAAATAAAACACCTTTAAGTAGGATCAATACAGTTACATGGATAGTAAATGCATGAATGTGATGTACCAAAAAGTCTGCGGTTCCTAACGGAATTGGTAACAAAGCCACCTTGCCACCCACTGCTACTAAGTCACCACCTCCCCAGGTTAAGCTGGTGCTTGCTGCTGAATTGGGAGCCGTTAAACTAGGTGCTAGAGCATGGGTATTTTGTACCCATTGGGCAAATACAGGTTGTAATTGTATAGCAGTATCTGAGAACATGTCTTGGGGACGTCCTAAAGCACTCATGGTGTCATTATGGATATATAAGCCGAAGCTGTGGAACCCTAGGAAGATACATGCCCAGTTGAGATGTGATACTATTGCATCGCGGTGTCTAAGAACACGATCTAATAAATTGTTGTATTGAGTGGTTGGATCGTAGTCCCTTACCGTGAAGATGGCTGCATGTGCAGCAGCTCCAACTATGAGAAATCCACCAATCCACATGTGATGTGTGAACAAAGAAAGTTGAGTACCATAGTCAGTAGCCAGGTATGGATAAGGAGGCATGGAATACATGTGATGAGCTACCACAATTGTTAAAGAACCTAGCATAGCTAGGTTGAGAGCCAATTGAGCATGCCATGAGGTGGTTAGAATATCATAAAGGCCCTTATGCCCTTCACCTGTAAATGGACCTTTATGAGCTTCTAGAATCTGCTCCAGGCTATGACCAATGGCCCAATTAGTTCTATACATATGACCGGCTATAAGAAAAACAACTGCAATAGCTAAATGATGATGGGCAGTATCGGTCAGCCACAACCCCCCCGTTATTGGATTTAGTCCTCCACGAAAAGTTAAAAAATCCGAATATTCTGACCAATTTAGGGTAAAGAATGGGGTTAGCCCTTTAGCGAAACTTGGATAAAGTTGAGCTAAAAGATCACGATTTAGAATGAATTCATGAGGAAGAGGGATTTCTTTAGCATCTACTCCAGCGTCTAAAAGTTGGTTAATAGGTAGAGAGACGTGTACTTGGTGTCCTGCCCAGGATAGAGAACCTAATCCTAAGAGTCCTGCCAGATGATGATTCAACATAGATTCTACATCTTGGAACCAGGTCAATTTGGGAGCAGCTTTGTGGTAGTGAAACCAACCAGCAAAGAGCATTAACGCTGCGAGAACCAATCCACCTATTGCAGTAGAGTACAGTTGTAATTCACTAGTTATTCCAGAGGCTCGCCAAAGTTGGAAAAAGCCAGAGGTTATTTGTATTCCCCGAAAACCTCCACCTACATCTCCATTTAGAATCTCCTGACCCACTATTGGCCAAACAACCTGAGCACTAGGTTTAATGTGAGTAGGATCACTAAGCCACGCTTCATAATTGGAGAAACGAGCCCCATGGAAGTACATACCGCTTAGCCAAACGAGAATGATGGCTAATTGCCCAAAGTGAGCACTAAAGACTTTGCGAGAAATATCTTCCAAATCATTGGTATGACTGTCAAAATCATGAGCATCGGCATGTAGGTTCCAAATCCAAGTGGTAGTATTAGGGCCCTTAGCCAGAGTCTTTAAGAAATGCCCAGGTTTAGCCCATTTCTCAAAAGAGGTTTTTATAGGATCCCTTTCTACCGTAATTTTGACTTCTGGTTCCGGTGAACGGATAGTCATCGAAGTTCTCCTCTTTCCGGATAGGACACGGGGGAAACCCGCCAAGAGTAATTGGTGAACTTCTGAAAGCTATAGATTCTCCAAACTTTTTTCCTTTACCGGTTTATAACTGGGACGACTATGATACAGAAGCTACCTAGGGCAGGTATTCAATTTTATTATGACACACCTCGAAGGTGCTTAATGGACCACTATTTGATTGAGTTCTTCTTTAGCTCACAATTGTATTATTACAATAACTATATCATTATATAAGATCAGTTTTGATAAGTCTTTACCCAGCCTACATTTTATATGCATATACAATGTATACAGCCTAGCTTGTATCTCGTAAAGCAAACAATAAATATGAATATATCGTAATATGATACGGAAAAGACGTAAATATATTATGTATACATAATGTATCATCCGATAATGATTGGTTATTCCACAATAATGACCAAATATGGTTGGTTATCCATAAATGAAATGGTTGAAAACGTTTCTATCTTTTGTTAGATTTCTTCTCATTCCTCCGAATAGGAACCTATTAAGCATACATAGATAATCTTACTTTTTCTATGAATGCTTAATTTATTCCTACAACGAAAGGGTTGTAAAGGAAGAGACTATAAAGGGAGGGAATAATAAAAAAAAAAAAAAGAATCTAATTCGACTACTAGATGGGATACAATTATAACCGTTCCTCCAAATCCCATATAATATAAAAAGCCGAGAATATGGAAGGATCAATTATAAATGTATGTTATGAATCTTTAAGACGTCCTGCAATTTTCAACCAATTCTGTGCTTCAATGTAATTACTTGGAGCAAGTGATATAGCTTGTTCCCAGTAATCAGCAGCTTTGTCGAACCAAGCTTCGGAAGTCTCAAAATCCCCTTGCTGAATGGCTTGCTCTCCTCGGTCGGGATAGGTCAGTCAACTCCAAAAAGGTTCCCTCCCTTAGAACCGTACTTGAGGGTTTCCTACCTCATACGGCTCCATCAAATATTATTCAGTTTCCCTTTTACGTACATACATAACATAAATGATGAAATAAATCAAAGAAAATTTATTTGCAAACTATGCTATGGATTTATGTACTCAAAAAAGAAGCCGGAATAGTTGGTGAAGTATGTTTGGGATTGAACCCCGAACAGGGGAACCAAATCTTATCCCTTCTCCTACCAAGAACGGGAATTGAATCCAAAAAACATCTCTCTCTTTTTTTTTTTAGAGATGTAATTTTTTTTTTCGAATGGTAACTATCTTACTCCAAAAGATTCTTTTTTTTTTAATACTCGATCGAAAATTTTAATTTATTGAAAAGTGTTTTTTTTTTTCCTTAGGATTCGATGCTACACCGCTGCTCGCTCATTAAATCGGCTCTATTACACAAGTTGATTTTATACTATACTTTTTTGTAAGTAAGCGGATTCTGTCGTATCAGCCCAAGCTTTCGATAATCGATCTTTGCGGCGCTTTCTTTATCAATTGAATCATCTTATCCGTAGAGCATATAGTATAGGCTTCATTCATTTCCCCATGTCCGGGCTTCCATGAGGATTTCCTTTCTACAGCTAATAAAAACTATTACTTAATAATAGTGAATATGTAGAAACCACCCTTTGTTCATTCCCGGTAGTTCTCAACCAGCAAATTCTGTAGTATAGATAGTCGCACGTAATGACAGATCACAGCCATATTATTGAAAGCTTGTGGCAAGGATGGATTTCGTTCTAATGCTTGGAAATAATATTCTAAAGCCCTCGTATGTTCTCCATTGCTTGTGTGAATAAGCCCTATATTATACGGTATGTAACTTCGATCATAAGGATCAATTTCTAGGCGCATGGCTTCGTAATAATTTTGTAAGGCTTCCGCATATTCTCCTTCAGATTGAGCTGACATTCGTTACGGTTGCTCGAGGAAACTGAGCCCCGCTTCAAAACCGTACGTGAGATTTTCACCTCGTACGGCTTCTCCTGTATGGTGTACAAGAAGGGGAATGCTTTATAGAATCAAAAAGATTCTTACCCAACATCATAAACTGGCAGGGGCTAGTGTCTCCATAATTTATCTCTAGCCATCCTTCTTGCAAGGATTAATTTCTGTTGTTAGAAATATAAACTTTAACAATTTCTTCGTTCTCAACGCTTCGTATTTTCCAGGGGTTCGCTACTTCGGCAACCTTCGATGGTTATATGGGTATCCAGAATACAAACGAGATGGAAGTTCGTTGTCCCAACCACAAATTCTTTATCAGCTTCGGAAAGCGGATAATTTGTATGAACTATAACGAAGCCTTTGTGTTGCCGATTCCTACACGTAGTGCTTCTCCCCTATGCATGTCCATGGAATAAAAACTTACTTTCTTTTTCAAAGTCTATTTTTTTTTTTTTTTTTTTTTTTCATGGGTTCAACCCCTTGCTCAATACCATAATTCATAGGAAATTGAAGTATCTAGGGCTGCATCAACCGAGGATACACGGTGGAAGGAATTGTCTCATTATATTCCTGAAACTCACCTTCACTAAGCGTAAGTTTCATATGTTCCCGGAATCAAGAATCGAATCACACCATCTCTGTAATAAGTAGATGCTTCTTTTTCCCTTCGGGTAGTTGGAATTACCCGCAACAGAATATCTGCTACAATTGTAGAAGTCTTATCAATAAAATTATCGTTTCTCTGGGATCTAGGCATAGTCAGTTATAATTCCGTTAATCTTTCACCATTTTTTTTTGAGGATAGATCCATAAATGAGCTTTCATTATATTATGAAAAATCATTAACATCTTTTTATTTTACTCGAGATTGGGAGTGAGTGTGTAAAGGCATCTCAATCCAATCCCCTTACGAAAGATTCTCGAATCATTATTCAATAACCAGAAAAAGATTCTTTTCCGGAGAAAGCAAAGAATTCTAAAATTCAATTTTAATTTCATTAGTTCATAAGCAATTCTGACTGAAAGGTAGAATCATCAATATAAATAACCTTTTTTTGTACAACTCTATCACAAATTTATTGTTTTCAGTATTTGTGATGATCCTCGAATAATCATGTTCCTTCTTTTTACTAGACGGGCTGGGGAACTAGGAAGGAATAAAAAGAATAATATATATGTGTCATTATTAATAATGACACATACATATACATATAATATCAAATAGAATCTGCTTTTGTTTTTTAGAGATCTAAGTTCCGAAGAGTTTAAATTTTTGAAATGTATCATTGATATTTAGGAGGGGTTATTCGTCTTTTCAGATGTTTCTTGAAATTTAAAATTCTTTCGTTTTTACCTTGTTCCGGGGAATCGGGACAAAATAGAATAGAACTGATTCTACCCCAATAATAACAATTACTAAAAGGATCTTGTTATCTTATAAAGATATGGATTAAACTGGAGAAGTACCATAGGAAAAGGAAAGATGGCCGAGTGGTTTAAGGTGTAGCATTGGAAATGCTATGTAGGCTTTCGCTTACCGAGGGTTCGAATCCCTCTCTTTCCGTATTCACACCTCGATTCTTTGAGATACATTATTTATTAATAATACAAAAATCTTTTTGAATTGTGTTTTATATCATTATTTGGATAGAATAACTATGCAGGAATATCTCTAATTCGATCCACAATATATAGCAGATAATGGAACTTTGATTAGTAATTGATTCGTGGTAGAACAAACAAAACATATGGTATGGGAGCAATAAAAAGAGATCCGAATCCCCATAAAGCAATTTTTTCTATCTGAAGAATTACCATTGGAAACCCGAATATTCTCTATAAAAACCTATAAAAACATCAAGCATTTTTTTTCTTTTTTTTTAAGCTTGACGAGAATGATATTCCACAACTAGCAATTCCTTAATTTTTGAATCAATCCATTCACGATCTATTATCTGATTAACTAATCCTATATTTTGTGATGAATGGAAAGTCGAATGATTCGGTTTTTTATATTTACGAGAGGAATCTCTATTTCTTGTAATCATAGCTTGAGATTTTGGCCGATTCCTCATAGTAATAATATCTTTGGGTTTGCAACGATAACTTGGTATGTTTATTGTACAAGAATTGACCAGAATATGTTTATGGTTAACCATTTGTCTTGCTCCGGGAATGGTAGGAGCCATACCCAATCCAAGAATGATATTATCTGAACGCATTTCGAGTGATTGTAATGATACTTGGCCTGTTGAGCCCTTGGCTCCCCTAGCAATACGAACATATTCAAGTAATTGTCGCTCGGTTAATCCGTAATGAAAACGCAACTTCTGTTTCTCCTCCAAACGAACACGATATTTAGAGGCTTTTTTACTAGAAGTAGATCTGTTAATAAAATCAGGCTTTTTTTTGTGCGTTTTCTGAGTTGGCCCTGGTAACCTCCCCAGACGGCGTATTATTTTTACGCGGGGTCCTCGGTAACGGGACGTAGGAACTCCTTGTTTTGCAAGAAAAATTGATGAAAGGGTGATAGCATACATAAACTATCCGGTGATGAAACAAATGTTTAATCTGAAGAAATCTTTCTTTTTTTTTTTTCCCGGAAAGAATCAAATCTTTTCATTAGAGATTATTCCAATTTGTTTCTCCTCGATTCCCTAATTATTCTTTTCATATCCAATTATCGATCTCTCTCATATCTAGAGAATATCTTAACAGAGATTCAATAAACAAACAAATGGAAAGAAATGAATAATCATCCCCATTCTTTTATTTTTCCGAATAATTATAATAATGAGAGAGACGGGGAGAAATGACAAAGGAGGAGCCAGCTATCGGAGTCAATCAAACCGATGACCATTATATTACAAGTGCGGTACTCTAACCTCTGAGCTAAGCAGGCTTTATTAAAAAGAAAAGAATTACGCTATGTTTTTATAAAGAAAGGAACAAACACTTTTAAATAATATCCATAATAAAAAGCTATTTAACCTCCATAATTCAACGAATGATATAGGTTGTATTCAAATTCAATAATACAGATTGTATTTCAAATTCAATAACACAGATTGTATTTAAGCATAACTGAATATAAAGAATTGTGACAATGATAAAATCTGAATTGATATGGATAAAAAAAATCTTTATTTTTTCGATTCAGGTAGTAACGAACATTGCATGAAAACTGGAAAAAGGCTATAATTATTTCTGGTCATGGTAAATAATATTAAACATAGAATAGAAAGATATGTTTTTCTTTATAGTTCAATAAATAGGTTTTGGTGAAACTACAGAAATAAAACATGGAATAGAATATGCTTCATTCTTATTCTTTCGGAACGGAGGAGGGTATGGCGGAATTGGTAGACGCTGCGGACTTGATTGGATTGAGCCTTAGTATAGGAACTTACTAAGTGATAGCTTTCAGATTCAGGGAAACCTCGGTGGAAACAATAGGCAATCCTGAGCCAAATTCCGTTGTTTCATTTCATGAACGAACGGGATAGGTGCAGAGACTCGATGGAAGCTATCCCAACGAGTGATCCTCAATACCGTATCTATGAAATAAATCATATAGATATGAATTATATGATATAATGTTTCATCTATTCCTGAAGAGGAAGAAGTGAAAGATACTATCATAGATCATACTCAGATCCTGTTATTGTTTGATCAATAATAAGATGCTTAAGTTGATTTAAAATTCGAGGGTCATTCATCATTCAATATATTTATTTTTCTAAAAGATATCTATTATCTAATATCTAACGGATCAATCTTATAGTGGATGATTGGACGAGGTTAAAGATAGAGTCCGATTTTACATGCTAATATCAGCAACAATGTGAATTGTAGTAAGGAGAAAATCCGTTGGCTTTATAGGCCGTGAGGGTTCAAGTCCCTCTATCCTCAGAGAAAGTTTGATTTATTCCAAATTAAATATCCAATTCAATATTGGGATTTAATACTTTCGGTGGAAAAAAATCCCACAGCTATAGTAGGGAATAGCCAACAAAGAAAGTTGAACAGTATCAAATTTTTCATTTCATAATGGGATTCGGAATGGGATAAGGAGGCGACCGAGAACCAACCGGCGAACCCTTTTTATTTGAAAAACAAGTTTAAAAAGATTGCGATTAAAGTCTATTTTGTGTAATAAAAGATTGCAATTAAAGTACATTTTATGTAATAATAATAATAATAATATGATGGAGAGTAGATGAAGAGTAACTTATACCGAACCATTAAAGATTTGTTTATCAGTTACTTTTTCCATCTATACTATAATTCCCCACCCTCTATAATAGATAAGATTTTTTTGGGGGTTTGAGCATAAAAATCCCCAACCGATTAAGGTTGGGATTTAAGATTCATTCACTTGGTTACAAATGAGCTTTCGGACGGAAGGGTGGGGAAAGGTGGAGCCGGGATAGCTCAGTCGGTAGAGCAGAGGACTGAAAATCCTCGTGTCACCAGTTCAAATCTGGTTCCTGGCATACTAGAAATAGTGATAATTTCACTACCATGAAGGTATGATCATTTTTTTTTAATGGGGAAGGGATCCATCGGTACGTATGTTTCGTTCCTTCCTAGTCCCAGTGTGTGTCTCTATCCCATCTCAACGCCTTTTCTTGGGGATCAATTGGAAAAATAAGGTTTTTATTGAATCTTTTTTCGGAATGAATATATGTCAAATATTATTTTTTGCATAAAATGCGTGATCTTTGATCATGCATAAATGAATCAAGATCCTCTTTATATAATATAAGAAGGGAGGTCTTTGTTGTTGCAAGTGGATGGGACCATGCCGTGCTACTAGCAAGAACCTCCTGATCTTCAAATAATCCTATTTAAGAAACAATAAGATATTATTAATCGGAAGAATAGTCATTGCAAAAATCTTTATTATTTCTATCTGAAAAGAATCCTGTGGCTCGTAAAAATCAGGCACAATATGATCCTTGCGTAAAGGCCAACCAATCCGGGTATCAGGCATCAATATACGTTCAAGACGTGGATGACTTTCATGAATAATTCCCAGCATATCATACGATTCCCGTTCCTGGAAATCGGCACTTTTCCGGATCCAGAAGACAGAGGGAATTCTAGGGTCTTCTCTCGAAATAGAAACTTTTGTACATAATTCTTCGGGTTGATCTGCATCATCTTGTACTCTCGTTGGGTGATATACACTAGCCAATAGCCCCCCTGGAGCCACATCATAAGCGCACTGAGAACGAGGATAATTGGAACCATAAACGTATGAAGCGACAGCTACAGAAGGCCAATCCTCGGATTTTATTTGTGAAGTCTCTATGCCTTGGTAATCGAAACCCAAGGACCTATGAGCTAACCTATGTTTGGTTAGCCAAGCTGATAATCGGCCCTACATTTCATTATCTGTAGAAGTATTTGTAGAAAAATCCAACGTATTAATTAAAGTAAAAATTTTGATGGCTCGTTCTTTCGTATCAGATCCCTCTCTTATTCATTAATCCTTGGAAAGATACTTAACTCTTGTATTCCAGTTGTTTCGGGAGGTATTTCTGAAAAAGGGTCCAATTGAGTTTCAGGAAACTGACGAAGTAACCGTTGATTATATTCCCCAGTACGAATATTGGATATAAATTCAAACTGATGATCTAAAGTAAAGAATCTATTTCCTTGTTCAAGCTTAGTTTCATATTCATGCGTTTCCCGAGCTACCCTTTTACGAAGTTTAACTATAGCATCTATAATAGCCTCTGGTTTTGGTGGGCAACCCGGTAAATAAACATCTACGGGAATTAATTTATCTACTCCGCGAACAGTGCTGTAAGAATCTGTACTGAACATACCTCCCGTAATGGTACATGCTCCCATAGCAATTACATATTTGGGCTCGGGCATTTGTTCATACAACCTTACTAAAGAAGGAGCCATTTTCATGGTCACGGTGCCAGCCGTTATTATGAGGTCAGCTTGTCTGGGACTGGATCTTGGCACCAGACCATAGCGATCGAAATCAAATCGTGAACCAATTAACGAGGCGAATTCGATAAAACAACAACTGGTACCATAGAGAAGTGGCCATAAACTGGAAAGCCTAGCCCAATTCGAAAGATCATTAAAAGTAGTTAAGACAATCGAATTTGGAGTTGTCCGATCAAGTAAAGATGAATCTATTGAATTTATCACTGGCTTTATAAAATTATCAATCTTATTTTCACAGCTAAAATATTTGTAGTTTAAGACCATTCCAATGCTCCTCTCCGCCATGCATAAACCAAACCAACGATTAGAATAATAACAAAAATTAAAGCTTCGATGAAAGCAGGTATACCCAATTCGCGAAAACTCATAGCCCATGGATAAAGGAAAACTGTTTCAACATCGAAAATAACAAAAACTAGAGCAAACATATAATAACGAATCTGGAATTGGATCCGAGCATCTCCCATAGGTTCTATACCTGATTCGTAACTAATAAACTTTTCTGGTCCTTTACTAACAGGTGCTAAAGCACCGGAAATTGGAAAAGCTACCAGGGGAATCAGGCTAGCTATTGGTAAAAATAGCAAGAAAAAATTGTATTTCGGGATTGAGAACATGAACACACTCCCGTGAAATAGAACTATATGGGATTGTCGATTCTATCGATTGAATCCCTATCGAAGAATGAATAAACGGAGTATTTACTATACATATATATTATATATATATCCCCTTGTTTAAATTTTATTGATTATTAATCGAGTGGGACCATGCAGCGAATACGAAAATTCTATCGATCAATCTATTTATTTAATTTTCATTTACTTCAATAGTTTACCTGACCTATGTGTATCTTTGTGATATTCTTGACGGCGCCCCGCGCAAGTGTAATTGTTTCGCAACTTACCATACCGAACAATTAATGAAATAAATGAAGAGGCAACTTTTTTTTTGTGTGGTAACGATCCGGTATTGCGCAAATTTGCCTTTCCAAGAGCTTTTGGCGCTGAATGGAATGAACAACGGGATCAGTGATGTTGGCAGGACATTTCCCTATACGTACCTGTTAAGCTGCTTCTTCGACATATTATATTCATCATGAGGTTTTAACATTGGGGAAGAATAGAGAAAGGTTGAAAGATATTCATATACATACCTTCTTTTATTGGTTAACCACGCGACTCGGCCACAACCATTCGATTCAAAAATGGCTATGATTTATACTGTAAAGATCATTGAGAAATAATCTAATATTCCTTATCCTTACCGAAAAACCAAATCTTTGATTGATTTAGGTCTTTTAGAACAAAGAGAGTCTTATTATCCTATTATTCATTACCCGAGAAAAAAAAAAATACCTCGGATCAAATTTGATGGAGAAGGAAAAACTGCTTCGGTATTTCTAACGATTCTCTCCTTTCCTTCTCCCCAACTAGAAATTCCTATTAATTTAAATTTATAGAAATTTCTATAACTGTGAAATAATTGGGTTGGAGGTCGGGAAGAATTACCATTTACATAATGGGTTATAGGTACCATACCGAACCTAGTGGAGAGAGGGTGTAGGGCTATACGGATTCGAACCGTAGACATTCTCGGTGAAACAGCTCAATCTTGTTCTTCCTAGAGAATATGCTTTGAACTGCTTTTGGAACCCAACATGCATCTTTCTCGCATTGGGCTCTTCCATCAACCAAGGAAGGGATTAGTTGGTCTGCCATCCTTTCTTCTTCCAAAAAGAGATAACAGGATGGCTCCGTGTGCTTAAAGAAATTTCCCAAAGCAATCCCAAAGTCTTTCAAAAAGTTTATCATGTTGACGTGGGTCTGCCTGATTTCCCAGCATGGATTTGATTTACTCAAAAAGAGTTTCTATTGTTCGAGGAAAGAGTATGAGACTCTATACACCTTTAAGTTCATAGAACGAAAATAGAATATCTTGGGGTCCTCGTATTGTCCCCATCATGCTTAGCATTGAATAAAATAGGATTTTACCATATCAACATTAACTAAATTGTGAATCTAAGCGATAAACTTCAATCCCAATTTTTTGTCATGCTACTGTTCTCCTGGATCGATGGAGTAAGACATAGATATTTCACATAAGATCTCTTATGTGAATCGAATGAATCGATAAACATTTTTTGAGAGGCATTGGCGCACGTGTAAACGAGGCGCTCTACCGCTGAGCTATAGCCCTTTTCTTCCATTCAGATAATAACTTTATCTATTAACTTCTGTCAAGGTGGATATTGCATCATATAAAATGCTTTAACAAATCTTATTGGATTATTGCCAAAACCGTGTTGCTTATAAGTGCAACAATGGTTACAATGAAGATGACCTACTTAACTCAGCGGTTAGAGTATCGCTTTCATACGGCGAGAGTCATTGGTTCAAATCCAATAGTAGGTAAAACTTATTAGATTCTATTGAAGGATCAATAGCACCTAATAAGTTTTAATAATCAATCTCTTAGTAAAAAAGTAATTTTTAGTAAAAAGAGAAAGGTTTTGTTTTTGTAAATCCATTTCTCTCCGTTACTTACTAAAAAATAGTTTAAACTTACTAAAGAGTAGTTTAATTAGAAGCAGAAGAAAAAGTAGTATTGATAGCTTCTAACCGTGCTTTAGCTCTTTTGGACGCCAAATTAGCCTCAATAGTTTGTTTTCTACCTTCAACCTGAGCCAGGTCAGTCTGAGCTTTTTGGAAAGCCTCTCGAGCCTCTTCAGGATCGATCTCTGTAGCTTCTTCCGCCTCATTTACCAATATAGTTATTTGATTATTGTCCATCATAGCAAACCCGCCCATTAACGCCATAGTAGACCATTGCCCATTGAGACGTACTTTCATAATTCCTATATCCAAAGCTGTAAGAAGTGGAGCGTGATTAGGTAATACGCCAATTTGACCACTGTTGGTAGATAGAATGATCTCTTGAACTTCTGAATTCCGGACAGTTCGATTAGGAGCCATTACACGAAGATTTAGGGTCATTTTCTTCACTCTCCAAATGCTTGTAAGGTTGCAGCCTTCGCGGTAGCTTCATCAATATTACCTACTAAATAAAAAGCTTGTTCGGGGAGACCATCCAATTCTCCGGAAAGGATCATTTGGAACCCTTTGATCGTTTCTACGAGAGTAACATATTTTCCCGGAGAACCAGTAAAGACCTCTGCTACAAAAAAAGGTTGTGATAAGAAACGTTCGATCTTTCGTGCCCTTGCTACAGTTAAACGATCCTCCTCCGATAATTCATCGAGTCCAAGAATAGCTATAATGTCTTGAAGTTCTTTATAACGTTGTAAAGTTTGCTTAACTCCCTGCGCAGTTTCGTAATGTTGTTCGCCCACAATCCAAGGTTGAAGCATAGTAGAAGTTGAATCTAAAGGATCTACAGCCGGATAAATGCCTTTGGCAGCTAATCCTCTCGATAGTACAGTAGTAGCATCTAGGTGTGCAAATGTTGTAGCAGGGGCAGGGTCAGTCAAATCGTCCGCAGGTACATAAACTGCCTGGATGGAGGTTATAGATCCCTCCTTTGTGGAAGTAATTCTTTCTTGCAAAGTACCCATTTCTGTGCTGAGAGTTGGTTGGTAGCCCACAGCAGAAGGCATTCTACCTAATAAAGCAGAAACTTCAGATCCTGCTTGAACGAAACGAAAGATATTGTCAATAAATAGAAGTACGTCTTGCTTATTAACATCTCGAAAATATTCGGCCATGGTTAGAGCGGTTAAACCAACTCTCATACGAGCTCCTGGTGATTCATTCATCTGACCATAAACTAAGGCTACTTTTGACTCTGAAATGTTTTGTTCATTAATCACCTTTGATTCTTTCATTTCCATGTAGAGGTCATTCCCTTCGCGGGTACGTTCTCCCACTCCAGCAAATACGGATACACCTCCATGAGCCTTAGCAATGTTGTTGATCAGTTCCATGATTAGTACTGTTTTTCCCACCCCAGCTCCTCCAAATAATCCAATCTTTCCTCCACGACGGTAAGGAGCTAAAAGATCTACTACTTTAATTCCTGTTTCAAAAATTGATAATTTAGTATCTAACTGTGTAAAGGCTGGAGCAGGTCTATGAATAGGAAATGTTGTGCTAGCATCTACGGAACCTGAATTATCGACGGGTTCTCCAAGAACATTAAAGATTCGTCCAAGAGTAGCTTCACCAACTGGCACACTTAGAGGGGCTCCTGTGTCAATAACTTCCATTCCTCTAGTTAGACCATCCGTAGCACTCATAGCTACAGTTCTAACCTTATTATTTCCCAATAATTGTTGTACTTCACAAGTAACACTAATCTCTTGACCAGCCGGATTTCGGCCTTTGACTATTGAAGGGTTATAAATATTGGGCATCTTACCTGGAGGAAAAACCACATCTAAGACTGGACCAATAATCTGAGTAATGTGTCCTACATTCCTGTCAACAAGTGCGGAAACCCCAAGAGCAAGAGGATTTTTTTTCATGAGATTCCAATAGTATTAAATTTTTTTGCTGATTTTACTGATAAAGATCCTTGGTATCAAGTCGATCGGTTCGGTTAATAATGAATGAATAAAGTTACACTTACATCTCGCCTTACCTATTCACATTCAATATAAATTAGTCAATTTCTATTCTAGCTCATACTCCCAATATGTGTAAGAGAGTTCTTTCTATTCTATTCTATTCTTAGGTGAAAATGAAGGACTTTCGCGGAATTCTATGTAGAATGGGAATTTCGATCATGAATACTAATTAGCTCTTTTCTTTTTTTTTTTTTTTTTTTCTCATTTGAAAATTGAATACTTTAATTTATTTCTATTCTCATCAACCAACCAGTTTAACACTTAAGAGGTTCCGGGTCAATCTGGGTAAGACTCAGGAAGAAACTTGAACAGAATCTGTACCTCCTATATCAAAAGTATTTTCTTCCAGGTTATGAATAATAAATTAATTGGGCATTATCCCTTGTTTCCGGGGGTATATCGTTGGTGTAAGTGGTGCAGAAAGGATTCTCCTTTCATTCTCTCTCCTCAAAAAGTAATTGATATCTACGCAAATATTTGTTTGGAAACAAATGTTTCAGCTTTGTGCGAAGAATAAAAAAAAAAAAAAAGACTTACTAATACTAAGATCTCACTAATATTAAAGCAACTAGGTTGCATCACATATCAAGAATAATATACAATGGTAGTGTTTCACCATCGGGGAAGTATCTCCGCCCGAAGATAGGCAAGTATAGTAGGACGGATATTCTATTCATCGTCTTGCAAAAATTTTGAGTATTTGTCGAGCAGACCTTATCCTTGCAAGAGTTATCAATTGAATTGTAGGGAGGGACCCACGTCACCACAAACGGAGACTAAAGCGAGTGTTGGATTCAAAGCTGGCGTTAAAGATTACAGATTAAATTATTATACTCCTGATTATAAGACCAAAGACACCGATATTCTGGCAGCATTCCGAATGACTCCCCAACCCGGAGTACCACCTGAGGAAGCAGGAGCCGCAGTAGCTGCTGAATCTTCCACCGGTACATGGACCACTGTCTGGACCGATGGACTTACTAGCCTTGATCGTTACAAAGGTCGATGCTATGACATCGAACCCGTTGCTGGAGAAGAAAATCAATATATTGCCTATGTAGCTTATCCTTTGGATCTGTTCGAGGAAGGTTCTGTTACTAACATGTTCACTTCCATTGTAGGTAATGTATTTGGATTTAAAGCCTTACGAGCTCTACGTTTGGAAGATTTGCGAATTCCTCCTGCATATTCCAAAACCTTCCAAGGTCCACCTCACGGTATCCAAGTTGAAAGAGATAAATTGAACAAATATGGTCGTCCTTTATTGGGATGTACTATTAAACCGAAATTAGGTTTATCCGCTAAAAACTACGGTAGAGCAGTGTATGAATGTCTTCGTGGTGGACTTGATTTTACTAAAGATGATGAAAACGTAAATTCTCAACCGTTTATGCGTTGGAGAGACCGTTTCTTATTCGTAGCAGAAGCTCTTAATAAATCTCAAGCGGAAACGGGTGAGATTAAGGGTCATTACCTGAATGCTACCGCAGGTACATGTGAGGAAATGATGAAAAGGGCGGTATTCGCTAGAGAATTGGGAGCGCCTATTGTCATGCATGACTATTTGACAGGAGGTTTTACTGCAAATACTAGTTTAGCCCATTATTGTCGGGACAATGGTCTACTCCTTCACATTCACCGTGCAATGCATGCTGTTATTGACAGACAGAGAAACCATGGTATTCACTTCCGTGTATTAGCTAAAGCATTGCGTATGTCCGGTGGGGATCACATTCACTCCGGTACTGTGGTGGGTAAACTTGAAGGGGAACGTGAAGTAACTTTAGGTTTTGTTGATCTACTTCGTGACGACTACATTGAAAAAGACCGAAGTCGTGGTATTTATTTTACCCAAGATTGGGTATCTATGCCTGGTGTTTTGCCTGTAGCTTCAGGGGGTATTCACGTTTGGCATATGCCCGCTCTGACCGAAATCTTTGGAGATGATTCTGTATTACAATTTGGTGGTGGAACTTTGGGACACCCCTGGGGGAATGCACCAGGTGCAGTAGCTAACCGAGTTGCTTCAGAAGCTTGTGTACAAGCTCGTAACGAAGGACGTGATCTTGCTCGTGAAGGTAATGAGATTATTCGCGAAGCTTGTAAATGGAGTCCTGAACTAGCTGCTGCTTGCGAAGTATGGAAAGAAATCAAGTTTGAATTTGAGACGATTGACACACTGTAATTTAGTTAGTTTCACTAGTTGATTCATTTTTCTTTCACCCTACTAATCTTTGGAAAGAGATTAAGGTGAAAGAAAAATAGAAAAACATATTCTTCCTCTTTAAAGTTAAAGGATAAAAAAAAAAAATAACCGAATCTTATCTTAGGGGAATCACTAAAAAACTGAGTTTTTCAGTCAAGATTCCATCCCATTTCAATAGGGTTTGCAGCTCGTGGATCCGAGCCCATGGTTCTGAACCATGAAGTCAAGGGTTCAAACCCCTTCTAGCCCACCGAAAAAGAATATGTATATACTATTTCTATATTCGATATTGGAACATAGAATTTTTTTTCTAACCAAAAAATCATAGTTTTTCCTTATTCAAATTGTTTTTCCAATCTGAATGAATTCCATTGGATAACCGGGAAAGGGTTCTATCGTACCATCAATCATAAAAGATAAGTGATTACCATTCAAGCAAGCATCCAATTTAATAATAATTACGTTTTTGTATCGAATCATTCTATCTCGGATTAATAATGCAAAATCCTATTTTTCTATTAGATCAGAATATTAGAATTTTGAATTTGTATAGTCGAGCTTTTTAATGGGAGAGATAGAAAAACTTGCAGAGTGTGAATATATATATATTTTTATTGTTGGAGAGTCTTCAAAAAATTGGTTTGAAAATAAGCGCAGATTAGATGAATCAATTATAAACTCTATAACTATCAAAATTTCTGAAAAAGAAGATGATACAAATATGAATATAGACAAAAACTATATAGAAGTTGAAACTATTAATAGAGGATCACGGATTTTGTGTGACAGTCGTAAGAACAAAAATGCTTCAAACGACTCGAGACAAAATAGACGCACGCATCATCATTCGTGAAGAACACGGATAATCATCCGGGAATGAGTGGTACAGAAAGAGAAAGAATTGAACCTTCATTTGATCGTGGCACCCGGCATCTCAAAAACATGATGACTCGATGTTTTATTAGATTCTATGATAGAGATTCTTATAAGAATCGTATCACTTTTTATTAAAAACAAACAGGTTCAACTGATGTTATTCAGTTGAGTATGAGTAAATCGAAAGGGACCCTCATGGGAAGTCGTTTGGACGGGCCCCATTGTAGGTGAAAGGGTGCCCTATCAAATACGTTACCAGAAGATTTATACCATTAATTATTGTGTGAGGGAGTGTGTACATAAGAAAAGAAAAAATTTTGAGTTCAACGCAAACGGCTAAGATTCCTCCTGCTCCTCATCAAGCATAGAAAATTTTATTATAGTAATTCTTACATAAACTACCGCGAGTTTCGGTATGTTGGGAGATATTATTCCATTTATTATTTATTGCCGGACCTAAAGTATGTGTTGCATTCGCAGTTTAAAGAGTAATCGAAACCACATTCATTACGCCATAGAATATCTAACAGTTAAAGCTGAATCTTATTTGATCATGGCTTAATTTAATTGATTGTTTTACGTAATTTGCCAAGTAAAAAAATCAAATCTTATGTTATGGTTATGATTCAGCTCCCTGTAAAGAACGTAATAATTATTATTCTAGATAATTATTACGTTCTGTCTTTTCTTCGATCCACTGCTGTTTTTCATCCCCTATCATAAGTTGATCCACATCCAAAGATTTTTTACTTATCAAATCAGTTTTTATTCCATTCTTTCACCACTTAAGTGTTATAATCTCTTCGTATACGAAGAGATTATAACACTAATACAATCTTATTTAAGTGTTAATATTCTAATGGGAAGATATTTAACTCAATTTGGATTTGATAAAAAAAAAATATTGAATCAAGAATAATTTTCCAGAGAATTATTAATCAAAATCTTCAATAGAGAAGAAACATAATTTTTCATAAATCTCTCTCACGAGAGAGTTATAATTAGTTTCCCTATTCATTCCTACAAAAAAAAATATATATATATATTATTTAAGGTGATTTTTTTACGACAGCAGCTTCTTACTCACATTCCATTTCCGTGCCCCTAGTAGGTTTAGTTTTTCCAGCGATTGCAATGGCCCTTTTGTTCATATATATTGAGGAGGACGAGATTGTATAAAATTTGATCTAATATAATCTTAATATTTTTCTAGATTTGAGAATGAAAGAATGTCTTTATTTCTTGTTCAAACAAGTATGGTAAAAACATTTTGAACGAATTTGAGGAATTTCTTGTTTCTTCATCCGCAACGAGTTCAAATTTATTTGGACCACCGTCTTTCAGGGAGAGCATACATCGGATATTAGTTCCTGTATGAAGAAATGAAAAGACTTTTCTTAAAAAAAAATCTCTCTGTAATAATAATAATATGATAAGAAAAGTCTTTTTTTATTGGTCGATATATATATATATATATATATAGTCGAGGAAAAATGAATGACCTCTAGAACAAGAAATTGAAATCTGCTATTTTGTCCTATCATTCCCGCTGTTTCTGTCTCATGACATTCAGCAAGATAAGATCCAGGAGACTCTGTTACGAATTGGCAATCCGAATGGCTTCGGGTGGAACCTATAGCAGGGTCTCGAAGAATAAGCAATTTTTGTCGGGCCCGCATTGTCTCGTTGGGTGCATTGGGATTCTTTCTGGTTGGAATCTCAAGTTATCTCGGTAAGGATCTGACACCTCTCTCCTCGTTATTATCTCAGCAAATTCTTTTTGTCCCACAAGGGATTGTAATGTGTTTCCACGGTATTGCAGGTCCGTTCTCCGGCCCCTATTTATGGTGTACCATTTCACGGAATGCAGGTAGTGGTTATAATCGATTTGACAAACGAGAAGGAGTTGTTTATCTTTCTCGTTGGGGATTTCCCGGAGAAAATCGTCGGATTCGTATTCGATTTTCCATGAAAGATATCCAAGCGATACGAGTGGAAGTTAAAGAAGGTATTTATCCTCGGCGTGCTCCCCACACGAAAGTAAAAGGTCAGCAGGATATTCCTTTGACTCGTACCGATGAACACTTAACCTTGGGAGATATGGAAGAAGAAGCTGCCGAGTCGGCTCGTTTCTTGCGCGTATCGATCGAGAGACTTGAAAATGAACCCCAGGATATTTTTTTAGTTGTTGAATAACAAATAATAAAAATGTAGAAAGATGAAATTTAGGGATTCAAAAAGTTCTTTCTTATGCGGTTCCCTCTTGTCGAAGTATAAGTAGCACTCACGAATTTGAAATCGGAAGTTCTTCAGTGGTTCTCAAATGTGCCTTCTCGTTCTTTAGAAGGAGCTTATAAAGCTAGCAAGCGAATACGGCATATCAAAAAAGATTATTTGTCCTATAAATGTTCGATTTTATATTCGAGACACCCTCGGCAAGCTATCGTTTCACATATGAATACGGAATTAAATAACTCCGTATTCATAATATATTGGAGTGTTTTAGAATGTAAAATTAGCATTCATTCACTAAATCTTTTGAATAAATTGAGATCGATTATATCAAAAGGATTTTATATTTTTATTGATCCACATTCGGTTTTCGTTGATCAACGGTTTTGCATTTTACCAGAATCAAATCTTTATAATATTTGGTCATACCCGTCGAATATTCCATTTTTCCTCTCTACTTCTCGAGAGCCAAGAGCTTCAAAAAAAATTAAGAAAACATTTGAAAAAAAAAGATTTTTTGATTATAGGAACTTTCAAAATAAAAATTATATTGTTTCAAGTGACTTATTTAGGAGAGAGCCGAATAAGATCGAACAAATGAATAGAAAATTAGCTTGGATTGAGGCAACTCCGAATGATCCAGATAATTGGAAACGATATTATTCCCTTCTTCCTTCCCTGCCCAAAATGGAGGATACCTCGGAAAAAAAATTATCCTTCTCGGAGTCAAAAGATTCGATAATCACCACGGTAGCTTATGAATCTATAGGTCTTGTACCTCGTTCCATAACTCGTACTTCATCTGGATTCCAAACAGGGTTGATAGGTCAGTCAAGTTCATTAGTACTTCATGAATTCCAATTGGCTAAGTATCAAACACTAGCCTCTCTACAATATATTGGATGTTCAATACTTATCCCTTGCGGAATTTCAATCTTCTTAAAAGGATGGTTTTTGGAACCTCGGATTGAAAATTGGTGGAATACTTACCAATCTCAGATTTTTACTAATTTTTTCCGGGAAGAGAGAGCCTTAGAGAGGCTCCGGGAAGTGGAAGAACTCCTTTGGTTAGATAAAATGATGTTAAATTCTCTAAAAGCTCAGTCACAAGATCTCAATATGAAGATTCATGAAAAAACAATTCAATTAGTAACGATGCACAATGAAGAGAGTATTCAGGCTATTCCGCATCCATTAACAGATATAATCTATTTTGCTACTCTAAGTGCCTTGCTCATTCTGGATAGAGAGAGGCTCGCTGTTCTCAATCCCTGGATTCAAGAATTATTTTATAGCTTGAGTGATACAATGAAAGCTTTCTCCATTCCTTTATTCACCGATCCACGTATTGGGTTCCATTCGCCTCATGGTTGGGAAATATACATAGATTCTTTTTTATCACATTTAGGATTCGCTCGTAACAAACATATAGTATCCCGCTTTGTTTCAACCTTTCCAGTCATTTCAGATACAGTTTTTAAACATTGGATTTCCCGTCATTCAAATCGTATATCTCCTTCGATCGTAGCCACTCATCATACAACGAATGAATAAAAAAGGTTGTTTTTATTATTGGTCTTACTTGAGAATAGTATTTTTTTTTTTTACCCCAGAACAGAATGAATTGCCGGCTATTTCCGTTTCGAATCAATTGAGAATAGAAGTATATATACACTTTTCATTTTCCACCTTTATTGTTACTATAATGGCGGAGTTGCGGGCACAGGTAGCTATTGTAACAACTGGGATGTTGAAGGCACCCAACTCGTGGAAATATTTAGAACAAATAATCGAACCATGCAGAAACAAATTACTTATGATTGGATGATAAAGTTGGTGACTCGATCGATTCCGATCTTGATCATAATGACTACAATAGCTTGGCCATCTATCCCGGAAGCATATCCAATTTTTGCACAGCAAAGTTACGAGAACCCTCGAGAGGCAACTGGACGTATTGTATGTGCCAATTGTTACTTAGCTGAAAAACCTGTGGATATCGAAGTTCCACAATCTGTACTCCCGGATACCGTATTTGAGGCAGTTGTTAAAATCCCTTATGATATGCAAATAAAACAAGTACTTGCTAATGGTAAGAAAGGGGCTTTGAACGTGGGAGCTGTTCTTATCTTACCTGAAGGATTTGAATTAGCTCCTCCTGATCGTATTCCCCCCGAGATTAAAGAAAAAATGGGTAATCTTTATTTTCAGACTTATCGTCCTGATAGAAAAAACATTCTGGTAATAGGTCCTGTTCCGGGTGGAAAATACAGTGAGATTGTGTTTCCCATTCTTTCACCAGACCCTGCTACTAATAAAGAAGCTTATTTTTTGAAATATCCTATATATGTGGGTGGCAATAGGGGAAGAGGACAAATTTATCCCGATGGGAGCAAAAGCAACAATACGGTTTATAATGCTTCAGCCACGGGTAAGGTAAGCAAAATATTACGTAGAGAGAAAGGTGGGTATGAAATAACGATTGAAAATACATTGGACAGCCGTCCGGTGGTTGATATTGTACCCCCAGGACCAGAACTCATTATTTCGGAAGGTGAATTAATTAAGATTGATCAACCATTAACTAATAATCCTAATGTAGGTGGTTTTGGTCAGGGAGATGCGGAAATAGTACTTCAGGATCCGTTACGTGCTCAAGGTCTTTTGTTATTCCTCGCATCGGTTGTTTTAGCACAGATATTCCTAGTACTCAAAAAGAAACAATTTGAAAAAGTCCAATTAGCTGAAATGAATTTTTAGGTTCAGTTTATATATTGTTCGAAACAAAGTTAACTGAAGCGCCTGATCAGTAGAATCCCCATTTCATTTCTTATATCGATTGCTAATGTGTAATGAGATCATCGATTTTAGTTTCTATACATTCGTATAATATGTATGGTAACGGTTTCTTCAGAGACTGAGAGTCAGTCTGGAATATCATTATCCCCTTCCTTTACTACTATAAATTGGGGATACCACATTAAAATATGTATTTCAGAAGGGGTGACTCAGCAAGCATTAAGACATAGCATATCAGCTTGCCGAATGGTCTTCTTTTATTCCCCATATATTCCTATTTTAGGTGCTATAAAAGAATCTTTCTTATCTATTTATTTATTTAGAATATCTCTCAAGATAAAATAAAATGGATCTAGAATATATATATATATATATATATATATTAGATCAAAAAACTGTTTCTATTTCGGGGAACAACATATCATAAAGCTCTTCTATTTACTTGAAGAGAATGACCTTTGTTCTTACCAAAAATATAATATTCTGAAACAGATCCACAGACGTAACGTATGGAGGAGAGACGGACAAACCCTTAGAAATATCACCATCTTTTCCCCCCAAAAAATCGAAGTCGATTTTAATATTGAGGTACAGGAAGCCCGTGATCCTTTTGACCTTGTTCACCAATTACTAAGAGAATATGTTCTGCATATCCTTCTGAGAATTCTTCTAGCTTATCTTATAAAGAGTGGAAAACAGATGAATGGTATATAGAAAAGGCTTATGTTGTTTATTGCAGAAACACATGGGGTCCCAACTCCCTGGCTCGTTTCGAAGGTGTTCTTCTCCCCGGCCCGAATTACGCTCCAAATCCCATATTAAAAACATGGAATTTCCATAGCATAATCTCAGCCTTTACGAAAGTGAATAGTAATTCACCACATTCAAATTTTGGGAAAGGATAGTAATTTGTTGTTCTAGCAAGATTATTGATTTGTAAATTATTTTTATTTTCTTTTAATAAGATAAGAAAAACTTATGATAAATCGATCAAAAATTTAAGATGCTAAAAGATTTATCTGCATGATAAAAATGTCACTAAATGATGTGATGACATATTATCAATTGATTTTTTCTTTTATTTAAAATTATTAGATAAATTTATGGAATAATAAGATTCTCAAGAATCTTATTATATTTCGTTAATCTTTCTTATTTCTTATTGGAACCGGAAGACTCAATAAATGAATGAATTATTAATAAAACTTTGCCCATTTCAAGTTCAAAGTGAGCAAAGTTTTATTATCTATTGAGTCTGGGCGAACTAACCTACCCTTGCATTACAGTATTCCTTATACAGGTTCAGGTTTATTTATCCAGTCGATTCAATTATTACGGGGATGATCCTAATCCGGAGTATGGGCCATGAAAAGAAATACCTACTGGACCGATCACAGGGGTACCAACTACGGTACCTATTAGCCACAGGGGAATCCTTCCGGTGGTATTGGCCATTTATTCTACTCCCCTCACATTCCATTGGGTGGTCATGACTCCGAGACATGGACGGTCACGGACAATTAGAATCTTGGATCTTTCCGTATGAGGCAAGAAAGTTTATGCCGTTATTAATTAGAAAAGTGACTGGGAAATGGAACAGCAAGTACAAGGATTAGTAACAACCCCCAATAGAGGCTGGTACGATTTGATTCCACACTCTGTTTGTTCGGATTTGGTTGTGTCGTAGCTTCTTCACGCTCCAGATAAATAAGGTTGGTTTATCGTTGGATGGATTGCGTTGCTGATATTGATCCTGGGGAGAAAACCGTAGGTACAGCTAGTCCATGAACGGCCAGCCATCTAACTGTGAAAATTGGATAAGTTCTATCTATAGTCATTGATACCTCCTACAAAGATCTAGTAAATTCATCGACTTGTTCCAACGAATTGAAACGGCCGGTTATTAATGGAACCTCTTGTCGGCTCTCCGTAAAATACTCATTTGGCCGAGGACTCCCGAACACATCGTAAGCCAACCCTGTGCTGACGAATGACCAACCTGCAATGAACAAGGGAGGTATAGTAATGCTATGAATCACCCAGTACCGAATACTTGTAATAATGTCGGCGAAAGGGCGCTCTCCCGTATTCCCAGACATGGTTAGCTCCGTGTTATATATTCTTTGTAGACGCGAGGAGGAATTGATTCCATTATGGAGGATCGAAACCGGAAGATATGGAATCTACTGATATCTCCTTTAAACCTTGTTAGATTGTCAACCTTGTACCAAGGGTATCTTTGAAGCATACTGGACCAGTATAGCTAGCGTTCTTCCGACGCAGCAAGACAACTAACTTTCAATGGGAATAAAGGAAAGGAAAAAGAAAGAATAAGATTGAATAATTTGGTCATTTTATTAGCACTGTTTGACTAACTTAATCAATATTCAATAAACCCAGTGACTTGAGATCATTTTGCGTGACCTGACCTCAGATGAGAAGATTTTGAACGTAAAGAACCTATATGAATGTTTAAATACTGGAACCATTGGACGTATGGGTCACAGAGGGAAAAACCACTACAACGGATTACTATGGTTTTAGCGGTTACGAACAAATGTAAAGCCAGCCTTTTGAGATTGATGCAGCTCCAGGAGAAAGAGTGGGAGTGTTATAGCCCGTGTAGAATATGGGACTCCTGTGCGCGCTATGTTCACTCCACATGGATTTGGGTCGCACGGATTACACAGAGAATATGATTACCGATGTGGCACAGGTGAATAGAGAGCGAATATTTATCCTACGAACAAAAAAATATTCTTCGGCCGATTCCCAATGCAATAGTTTCTTCAAATAAGGAAGACCGAGTAAAGAATAGAGATTATTAAAATTAGTTAGATTAAAGATCTGTGAAACTTTGAGTCATTATGAGTTAGTTTACAGAAAGTAACATTCCCGCGATCCCGAGCCTCACATTAATGGCTTACCCTTACTGGGTATTCGTCTAGAGGTAAATACAAACGAAGATATTTATGATTAGGTGGATATCGAATTCCTGCATCCCAACATGAGATGGATAAAACTTTTCCTACGACTGTATAAGATTTTTGTTTCCTCATAGTTTGTGAAGCAATATCGATAGCATAGGGATAGGAATTAATTATTTTGGAGAAACTGTAAAAATAGTTGGATCGAAAGGAATTCGTAATAGAGTAGTATCATCATGGGTTTAAAGGAAAAAAGTTCCAAAAAGTCTTTATTGTTGGAGATAATGAATGTAAGAATTATTCTCTTTAGGGTCGAATACAAACAAGGGGAAAATGTACAATGTGGAATGGCGGTTGGGACTGCGAAATCCCATACTCGATTCAAAGCACAAGTCTATATTCCCTTCCTTGGAAGGAACAAACAAAAATTTCCTCCCCCCAGAACATCCTCCAAAATTTATGTTCGTATTACTGATGCAATTGATAAGATTGAATCATTTCAATACTATGTAATTCTGGCGAAAGAAATACAAATAGTAATGCTAGGTGATCGGATGAGAATTCACTTTAATTGAACCTTTAAAACGAAAATAAAAGCGTTTCGCTATTCGTTGTGGAGATCATACAGTAGGAACTTGCGCGATTTCCGAGTCGTTTTATCAATTCACGGACTGGAAATCGATACGAATATGAAAAGTGATTTAGAATAACGATTATTTGAATATAGTTCTTCCTTTTTTACTTATGAAAAAGTATTTTTTATATCCCTCATTCCCAATCATATATTCTTCATATTCTTATTATGCGAGGGTAATGACGAATATAAGAAAGAATCTCGTTTCAATTGGATATTTTGTACTTCGAATTAATCTTTATTTTTTTGGTCATAAAGAGATTTAGGTAATTACTCTACAAGGGTGTATACTAAATTCGTTATCACCATTCAAAGTTTTTTCTATGTCTATTATACCTAGCTACTTCGTATTCCTATTGGCTGCTCTAACTCCAGCTTTAGTTCCACTTACTGGCTCAAATAAGATAAAACTTATCTAGAAAATAATGACGGGGAAAATCAAGGAAAATTTTCTGCCAGATGATGGTTATTGAGATTCACAGCAAACTTGGGTACTATCTAAGTTAGATATTGTCTTCGTTAACTCAGAAAGAAACGGTTGAAGCTTTGCCATCCGGAATCGTATCAGGTTCGATTCCAACAACTTCAGCTGGATTATTTGTAACTGCATATTCACAATACTGACGTGGTGATCAATTGGATCTTTGACCGAGGATTGGATTACGTTTAGCATCCCACACTTGCCTCCCTTCTTAGGGAGGTCAAATTGATCAATAAATTTTGCTGTTTTATCAATGAATCTAATTGAGTTCAAAATTTGATTATGGAAAAGGAAAAAACACATCAAATTCAATTTTATTATCAAATTCAATTTTATTATCAAAATCACGCTCTGTAGGATTTGAACCTACGACATCAGGTTTTGGAGACCTACGTTCTACCGAACTGAACTAAGAGCGCTTTTTTCGCATCACATAGGAGGTCGTGGATAGAGAGATAATCTTCTTTTATTCTCTCCTATTTCTTGAATACTTATTGCTTGTATTCCGCGAATACCTATTCGTTCGAAGATCTCTCATACGTATGAGATTCGGGTTAGGGATGACAGGATTCGAACCTGCGACATTTTGTACCCAAAACAAACGCGCTACCGAGCTGCGCTACATCCCTCCCAACTTTCATACAAGATGGATTGTACTTTATTTAAATACTTTATTTAAAGCCTCTTGCCTACATCGTCCCATCCCTATTTCCTCATCGTCCTTTCCTGTATCGCAATTCGTTATGGAATAATTCTAATAATTTAACTGTTTTTTTTTTTTATTTTTTTTTGGGGGGGGGGATTCTTAAAAACAAGGGAATCTTATATACAAGAACATTGAAATTGAAACTTTTGTATTTCCCCTATGAAAAGATTTGTGACTTGTTCAATAAAATCCTTTTTGATGAGGGATACTATACTGGAGAACAACCATTCATCGTAAATAATTATTATTCTTGGAATTCGAATAATTAAGTGATGAGATGATCGTATTTGATACTATTTATTCATTTATTTATTTAATAGTAGATAGAAATTCAAATAAATTATTATATATTTTTTACTGATTTATCGAGGTAGAATGGAAATAGTAACGTACACAAGAAAGAATTTAATAAAATTAATTACTAATAAATCACTTAAGAAGTCTCAAAGTAAAAAAGAATAGATTTCGCTTATTTCTATTGCTCTGTCATTACTTACTTATATGAACCTTCGTAGAAAAATGAAAATTTCAACAAAAAATTTAGTAAGAATCCTTTCAATCCAGTTTCTGAAAGCCGGAAGAAAGTGATTTAGGGGGAGGAACTTGCAATGCAAGATGTAAAAACATATCTTTCCACAGCGCCTGTTGTAGCTACGTTGTGGTTCGGATCTTCAGCTGGTTTATCGACAGAGATTAATCGTTCTTCCCCGGATGCTTTAGTTCTTCCTCTTCCCCAAGGATAGTATACCCTTTTACCATTTCGAGTTTGACCACTTTTTGAGTTAACCTATTGGTTGGAAACTCCCAAATAAATATTTGAATTAAGTCTTATCGAAGAATCAAGTTCCAATGGGAAAAAGATGAGCTTGAAAATTTGACTTCATCGAAAAAATAGAGAATCTTATTGAATATCTCTAATAATGAAAAATTTTTTCTTAAAATTTTTCATTATTAGATTTTTCGCCATAAGATCAGAAACTCATTTGTCTTTTCAAGATTCAAAAAATTATGGCTGAGAGTAAAAATGTGAGAGTAACAATTACTTCAGAATGTACTAGTTGTGTCCGAAACGGTAATGAAAAACATTCAGGTGTTTCCAGATATACTACTCGGAAAAATCGTCGCAATACGCCTACTCGAATGGAATTGAAAAAGTTTTGTCCTTATTGTTATCAACATACTATTCACAAAGAAATAGGAAAATAAGCAGTATTGGGGAGGTTCGTGAAACAAACCATGGGCAAATCCGAGCGATCTTCTCGTAAACGTTCGCCACCAATTAGATCAGGAGAAACTGTTGATTATAAGAATATAAGTTTACTTTGCGGATTTATTAGCAAGCGGGGAAAAATCTTATCTAAACGAATGAATAGATTAACCTCGAAACAACAACGTTTAATGACTATTGCTGTTAAACGAGCTCGTATTTTAGCTTTGTTACCTTTTGTCAATAACGAAAGTTAATTGGATATTATTAATAATAAATCTCATTAATTAAGATGAAATCGAAATAGGTCACATAAGGAAAAAGATCTCGATTCTCTTATGGAAAAGAGGGGATCTTGACTTTATCTATCTATTTATTCATTCCCGAGATTTAGTAATTCTCTCGATGTTTATACCTCCCCGGAGTGAATCAATCCCCGGAGAGGTTTTTATACCTTATTCCCCTATCTATTATTCGTTAACCTCTCTCAAAATTGTGGAAGAGCTACTAATATCCAATATAGCTATCTGCGCGAGTATTTTACGATTCAAAAAAACCTGGTTTTTGTATGAATGTTGAATAGATTTAGTATAAGAAACTCCATTGTTTCGGGCTGCTGCATTGATCCGGGTAATCCATAGACGACGAAAATCTCTTTTTCGTTTACCTTTATCTCGATGGGGAGAAACTAAAGCCTTTATTACTTGCTGTTTACCGGTTCGAAAGATTCTCGAATGAGCTCCTCGAAACCCTGATGTGAGTTGAATAATATCTTTCCGGTGTTTCCGAGCCACGTAGCCACGTTTAACTCTAGTCGTTGTTGCTTACTATATAAAAAATCACTGAATATTTAAATGAAGAATGAATGTAAAAATTCTTATATTTGAATATTCTTTATAATAGATTTTGCTCTGTTGATAAATAGGAGCAAAGAATGGATATGGTTGAGTTGATTAAAACACCCGTTTCGTTGTGATTATCACAATATTATGGCGATTAAAGAAATATTATTGAAATTACCATTGTATTTTTCGGATGTACATCGAATAGGATGCTATTCGATAGAATGGCATCTTTTACATAAGGTCCGCTTTCTCTTTACTATCCTTCATGGAATGAGACCACCGATCTTTCTGATGTAGGGAATAAAGATTCCCGTGGCTTTTGCTACTTCAACCTTCCTATCCACGAATTTTTTGGATTGGGCATCTGCTCAGTGAGCAAGGGATGGGACCTTGAACTGAGAAAAATCCGGGATTCCATCGTTTCTATAGTTTCTCCTTAAACGGTGGGGTACCCCCTATACGCCGGAGCCTCTTATTTCTCAAAACGAAATGAGAATGTTACCAGTGACTCGTATAGTTTCTGATCCCCAGCTCTACCCGATTCATCGAGCAAAAAAAGTCTTCTTACAATAAGACTTATCCATACAATAACGGCGTGTGATCGTGAGGGTTGGCTGGGCAGCTTACCTTGTAAGTCCGTTTTTGCGGCGATATAAGCATCATGCTTTTCGAATTGCATTTTCTTCCTCGCTCAATGGATTGATGACCATTCGCTATCATTGAGAAATTGCTTTTCATCCTGCATCGGGGTGATCGGATTTGCACCAATAGAAACCATAAATTTCATCCCCAATATTGGTGGATGATAGATCTGTACTTACTATAGTGAGGGGATTCTCCTGCCATATCGATCCCCCTGCACCTCGAGCTTCTGATCTAAACGAGTCGCACATACACCCTGGTACATACTCCTCTACGCTGAGGGCATCCTCGAAGGGCAGGGGATTTTGTTCTATCTCCTATTGGCTGTCTTCGATTCCTAATGAGTTGTTGAATAGTAGGCATTCTTAGTGCAGTACGCAGAATTTACTAGTTCGGATTGATCCTAACCCTAAGAGTTTATTATGAGATTCAAAAACTAATCCTTAGAAGTTTCTTTTTATTCTCTTGAAAGTGAAAGAAACTTCTAGAAAGATCGGAACTAAATCGAAACTTTATGACTCTCTTATTATATTTCGTATTAATAAATCTTATAATTTGTCGATTTTTCATTTATAGGATTTATTTATCATATGCAAGCAAGCTATTGTTCCTACTTATGGATCCGTCACACCGATCACTTTTATATTTACCATAAGCAGGGAATTTATTTTCTTCTCGAAAATTCTAGTTAATTTTTTTTAATCAGCTATTAATTAGAGAGTTCGAAGAAGTTTCTACAGCTATAGGATCAGTAATGCCATAAACTTTAGCTTCTTCCGCTGACATAAAAACATCTCTTTCCATATCTTCAGAGACTACCCATAAAGGTTTTCCTGTTCTTTGTACATAAATTTTAGTAACGCAGTCGCGAAGTTTCAACATCTCTTCTGCTTCCACAAGACATTCTCCCGCTTGTCCATCATAGAAAGAACTACCGGGTTGATGAATCATCACCCTATTAATAAATGCTTATTTACTTTTTATTCTTTCTTCCTCTATTCGAGAAAGACTTGATTTAATGAACCGTACAAGCATTTTTGGTGCATACAGCTCCATAATAGATTGAACAATTTTTTATATAATTCGTCATAATAAATAACAATAATATTATTGTTATTTATTATACAATATTAGATAGTAAATATTCTGGATATCGAAGATAGATGAATAAGATAATCTATGTACCATCTTTTTCTTTCAGAAAAGGAAGATACTGTGATGGTTCCATTGCTCCATACATTCCCTCATTCAGCAATCCCAAAGTTTCTTTTATCGATGTTATATGGCCATATTTCCTTTTTCTCCAATATTATTCCGGGAGTTTACGACGCTGGAATAGACCCCAGGAGATATAGGATCAAATTGATCGGAGAATAAAAAAAAAGCCACGGTTGTGTTTACTATCCCGATACTTCAAGTTTTCTTTATTACAGTTGTATCAAGTTTCGTATGCCATGCTATTATTACCCTCCATTCGTTGGCGCAGGCATAGTTAGTTTTTTCTTCACATCCTTTTTCTATCCATCAAACAAAGACTCATTGGCGCGGAGCGTGGGGTAGCGCTATACGTTTAGTAATTTCTCCTCCAGCTAAAATGAAAGATCCCATTGAAGCAGCTAATCCCACACAGATAGTGTTTACATTTGGTATTATATATTGCATAATATCATAGACAGATATTCCTGCTAATACCGCTCCGCCAGGAGAATTAATATATAAATAAATATCCTTACTCTGATCTTCTCCATTCAGGTACATCAGAATACAAATAGTTTGATTTGCAATTTCATCATCTATGTGCTGGCCCAAAAACAACAATCTTTCTCGATAAAGTCGGTTGATTAGGATAGATTTATAGCTTTTCTTCCTTTGGAACCGCACACGCACTTTTAAGTGCATACGGCTCGAGCAGTTGAAAAAGTTAGGTATTTCTTTCTTCCGATACCCATCTTCTAAAAAAACCTTTTAGTTAGATAAAAAAAAATCTTTCTTTCATCTCAAAGGATGAGTCTTACCACTTCCAGTTCAAGTTTGTCTTTGTTTCCAAAGTGTTACATTTTCAACTTATTGAACTACCTATTAACTGATGTCCAATTCAATGATTTTATTTTCAGCAGAATTCCCTTGTTTTCAAATAGATTCTTAATAAGATCCTTGGGTTTATGCTCCACTTCGGGGAAATATCTATCCGACTGTTACTCGCACATATGGAGCAAGTAGATCTACTGCCATTTTTCCACTCTATTTATTCTTACTTCTGCTAGAAATGCTTGTCCATATCATTTCATCATGATCAATCAAGAATGATTAATCTTTGATCAGTTGTTTGTTTCGTTGAACGAAGCCTGAATACTCTTTATTAGTTTTGGCTAGCCATAGATTATCATGATTGATAAATATTTTTTTTTTTTTTTTTTCGTGAGAGATCTCACGCTTTAGATTACTGAGCATTTAGTCAATCTTAAGTGAGATAGAAGCATCTCAATCGGAAGGAATGACGGGAAGATTCCGTATAATCGAATATTTCAAACAAGTCGCACTGTACGTCAATCCAAACTATATCTTCCTCTCCGAAGATTCGAAGGGATACTTTCGGAACACCAATGGGCATTTCTTGGGGACCAAATATTATATTGCCCCCCAATACGAGAGCATAATTGATCGGGAAAAAAGATTGTATCAATTATATAGACCTACAGAATCTCTAGTGATTCCACCAATAGGCGTAGTAAATCATATTATAGTTCCGTTTCATACACATGATATGATTGATACACAAGGCGAAAGCGGCATGGACCAATGCATACCGATGAAATAAATCAAAAACCAAATATTGGATATTGGGTCTACTTTTTCCGAGCATGAACCTGATGCGATGGAGAGATAACAATTACTAAAATCCTTCCGAAGGAGAGATTACAGGATTTTCTATGATAATTCTCTCAATCATGGATCTGTATCAACAACTGGAAGGAAAAAATGGAACAGAACAGTCAATATGATGAATTGGATAGGAGTACGAAGGATGGAAAATCATAACATAATAAATTATTTTTTCTAATATTTGGCAAGTAAGTTAGTTATTTCAGAGCTTTCTCGGGACCCCTTAACTTAATGAGAAGCATCTAACAATGTAATACCTTAGAAGTTAGAAGCTCAGGTTTCATTTGTTCCTTATGATTGTTCAATAAAATAGACTTTGATGCCAATGAATAAGAAAACTGATTCATCTATCAAATATATATATATATTATATATATATTATATATATATATATATATTTGATTTTATAAATCAATAAAAAAAAATTTGATATAGATTGTAAAAGATAGTAACTCATATGGATAGATGAAAAAATTGAACCTCTGTTTGAGTCTCCGTTCGAATAACCAATCCATTGGAGTATACTTTACCTAATTACACACATAGAGTATATAATAACATTACGCTCCTCGATTTAGTCAAGCACGATATTGAACCCTATTCTAAACTATGCGTCATCCATTATTTGAATCACTCTGATGTTTGATGGGACCAATATATTCATTGTTATGCTGAATCAAGAGATGCTAAACTATTCCTGCTCCTCTTCATTGTGAGAAAGAAGGGAATTGGTATCTCAATATCTCATCACGTATAACTGTAAATAGATGTGAATCCCTGTATGATTGGATAAGGTTTTAGCATCGTATAACAGCCCTTGAATGCAATAAAGTTACGTAGTGTCTACTCCCCTTTGAGAAAGGGGTATATGCATGGGTCCGCCTTGGTACCGTGTCCATACCGTTGTATCAAATGATCCTGGCCGTTCAATTGCTGTACATATAATGCACACAGCGTTAGTTTCTGGTTGGGCTGGTTCAATGGCTTTGTATGAGTTAGCAGTTTTTGATCCATCCGATCCTGTTCTTGATCCCATGTGGAGACAGGGCATGTTCGTTATCCCTTTCATGACTCGTTTAGGAATAACGAAGTCATGGGGTGGTTGGAGTATCACCGGAGAAACTGTAACTAATGCAGGTATTTGGAGTTATGAAGGCGTGGCTGCTGCGCATATTGTGTTATCTGGCTTGTTATTCTTATCAGCTATTTGGCATTGGGTATATTGGGATCTAGAAATATTTACTGACGAACGTACGGGAGCACTTACTATAGATTTGCCTAAGGTCTTCGGAGTTCATTTATTCCTTTCAGGAGTACTTTGTTTCGGATTCGGAGCATTTCACGTAACAGGTTTGTTCGGTCCCGGAATATGGGTGTCTGATCCCTATGGGTTGACTGGAGAAGCACAACCTGTAGCTCCAGTGTGGGGAGCCGAAGGATTCGACCCCTTCGTTCCAGGAGGAATAGCTTCTCATCATATTGCAGCAGGTATTCTAGGTATATTAGCAGGTCTATTCTACCTTAGTGTTCGTCCTCCCCAACGATTATACAAAGGATTACGTATGGGGAATGTTGAAACTGTTTTATCCAGCAGTATTGCTGCCGTGTTTTTTGCAGCCTTTGTTGCTGCCGGAACCATGTGGTATGGCTCCGCGACCACTCCAATAGAATTATTCGGTCCTACTCGTTATCAATGGGATCAAGGATTCTTTCAACAAGAGATAGATCGGAGGATTCGATCCAGCAGGGCCGAAAATCTTAGTTTATCAGAAGCTTGGTCCAAAATTCCAGAAAAATTAGCTTTTTATGATTATATTGGTAATAATCCAGCGAAAGGGGGATTATTCAGAGCGGGTGCGATGGACAATGGGGATGGAATAGCTGTTGGTTGGTTAGGTCACGCTGTCTTCAGGGATAAAGAAGGACATGAGCTTTTCGTACGTCGTATGCCTACTTTCTTCGAAACCTTTCCCGTAGTTTTGGTGGATGGGGAGGGAATTGCGAGAGCCGATGTTCCCTTCAGGAGGGCAGAATCAAAGTATAGCATTGAACAAGTAGGTGTAACTGTTGAGTTTTACGGTGGTGAACTCGATGGGGTTAGTTTTAGTGATCCCGCTACAGTGAAAAAATATGCTAGACGTGCTCAATTAGGTGAGATTTCTGAATTTGATCGTGCTACTCTAAAGTCTGATGGTGTTTTTCGTAGTAGTCCAAGAGGTTGGTTTACTTTCGGTCACGCTACATTTGCTCTTCTTTTCTTCTTCGGACATATTTGGCATGGTGCTAGAACCTTGTTCAGAGATGTTTTTGCTGGTATTGATCCTGATTTAGATGCTCAAGTTGAATTCGGAGCATTCCAAAAACTAGGAGATCCAACTACCAAAAGACAAGCAGTATAACATCAATCCAAAAATATATATATCTCGTTTTCAAAATTAAATCTATCTAATCTATATAGATTAGATAGATTTAATTTCTATATCTTTAAGTAGTACGAAAGTTATCCCTATACTCCCTCACCCATACAATCGAATCTACGGAAGCATTGGTTCATACATCCTTGCCGGTAAGTACTTCAGGAATAATATTTTTTGCTATTTTCTTCCGGGAGCCACCTAAAGTTCCAAGTAAAGGGAAAAAATGATTTTTGGATCATCAAGAGGGTGATCCGGGATGAAAAATTAATGACCTTCCCTAAAGACTGAGGGAAGGTCACTTAGGCTAATCTTCATGCTCCTCAAAAGGATCTCTAAGTTCTTTGGAGGGTTGCCCAAAGGCAGTATACGAAGCGTGACCGGTGAAGCTGACAAGTGAACGAGATATGGAGATAGCGACCAAGGTTGCAGTTTCCATTGCTAAGTAATCCCGAGATAATGGTTTGTTTCCGTTTCCAATATAATAGTACATAAAGTTAACAAATCTCAACTAATGTAATAAGTTTTACGGCTACAAAGATTATTGATGGTATTCCCAGGATCAAACCGCAACGAACCAGTGTAGGAAGTTCATCAAAACCACTTAATTCGGAATATGGTAAAGTGGCTCCTGGATGGGGAACCACTCCCATTATGGGTGTCGCAATGGCCCTATTTGCAGTCTCTCCAGTTATTATATTGGAACTTTATAATTCCCCCGTTTCATTGGATGGGATTCCGGTGAGTTGGTAATGAACAAAAACTAAAGAGTCTTTCCCCCCCCAACAAATATTCCAATCTAGTGAAATAGAAAAATTTATAAATCTTCTGTTTCATTAGATTTAATGGCTTGCTTAGGGTCCGTAGGTTAGCTCTCCTCTCCATGGTAGTTCAATCGTGTGATTCTCCAATTAGGAGATCTTTGGAATACGGGTGTGCGACTCGTCCGAATTAATCATTGATAGTACAAAGTAATTTGTCATCTTTCTCACAGAATGATCCTACCTTGCTGGATACCAATTGAATAGTTAGCATCTGAAGCGCGGGGCTCACGAAGGCATTAGTTCAATAGGAAGATTTAAACCATGATTAATTTATGTATATCCGCTATTCAAGCTTCGTTACCAAACTTTCAATAACTTGAAAAATTTGTTGACTAGAAATTCTACGATATATTTTTCACAACTGCATACTTGGGAAATGAGAGAACATTCCCATTTTATAAGCATATTTTATCAAGTTGGTGACGATAGAGAAGCTTCTTACCCATCGTACCTCCTCTAAAAAAAAGAGTCTATCGGAGTTAGTAGGAATCTAAGGTTTTTGAATATCCATCAAGGTTTCAACGAGATAATCTTCAGAATTTATTTTATATCACTGTTTTTTCAATATATATTGATGATAGGAGAAAAGATTGTTCAAAAGGCCAACAATATTCATTCGTTTTGGAGGGAAAAAAGAGCCGACTTGGGATCAAGGCAATAAAATGTTATGAAAAAGATTAGGTTCTACCTTTTTTGGGGGGGGGAGTTTTTATTGAAATAATTAATGAAAAGATTTCGTATCATTTTTTTGCTCAAGCCGTATGAAGGGAAATCCCCATGTACGGTTTTCAGAGGGGGGAGCGTATGAAATAAAAGTTCACCCATCTCAATAAAGTATATGATTGGTTTGAGGAGCGTCTTGAGATTCAGGCGATTGCGGATGATATTACTAGTAAATATGTTCCTCCCCATGTCAATACATTTTATTGTCTAGGAGGAATTACCCTGACTTGCTTCTTAGTACAAGTAGCCACTGGTTTTGCTATGACTTTCCACTATCGCCCGACCGTTACAGAAGCTTTTAGCTCTGTTCAATATATAATGACTGAAGTCAACTTTGGTTGGTCAATTCGATCAGTCCATCGATGGTCGGCAAGTATGATGGTTCCAATGATGATTTTGCACGTATTTCGCGTTTATCTCACGGGGGGATTCAAGAAACCTCGTGAATTAACTTGGGTTACAGGTGTAATTTTAGCCGTATTAACCGTATCTTTTGGTGTAACTGGTTATTCTCTGCCCTGGGATCAAATTGGTTATTGGGCTGTCAAGATTGTAACTGGTGTACCTGAAGCTATTCCTGCAATAGGATCTCCCTTGGTAGAGTTATTACGCGGGAGTGCCAGTGTAGGTCAATCCACATTGACTCGTTTTTATAGTTTACACACTTTTGTATTACCTCTTCTTACTGCTGTATCTATGCCGATGCACTTTCCAATGATTCGTAAGCAAGGTATCTCAGGTCCTTTACGAGCGGGAAGAAACGCAATAGGGTAGGGATTAATATTCATATTATCTCAACAACTTAACTTTCATTAAATTATTCCATTGCCATAGACATTCTTTATAAACAATAAAGAATATCTCATGGATTTTGTTTTCTATTTCGAAGTATTACTGGGTTCAGACCAATGAATAGTCGAAAATAGATTCTTTTCAGAGAGAAGATGGATTACGGGAGTGTGTGACTTGAATTATTCAACTTCGGCTATGCAGATATTCCATTGAATCTGTCACATCGACATCCAATGAGAAAATGTGTCTCTATCCCGATCTCGCTCTTACTTGTAGGAGGGTTAAAACTCGGGTACAAAAATCTCGTTGATTTTGGAAAGAGAATCATTTCCATGATCGAATTATAATCTCAAATAGGCTTCGCAAAATCCAGTAAGTTAAAGTGAGATATATTTATTCTTCCTTGGGAGAAAAGGAATATGGTGAAGAAATGCATTCACTTCCCTTGCATCTCAATCAAAATAATACCATCGGAGTGAAAGGGAGATCCAAAGAAAAAATGGATAGATAAGCCGGAGTGTTAACAAGTTAATACTATTACGTTCCAAAACCTTGTTCCTCCGTGGAAAAGAAAATGACTCATAAGGAATAAGATTGTCCGAAAAGCATATTGATGATCATAATGCTCAAATTTTATTTTATGGCCCACTTGGACAATGAGCATTTAATTCAAAATTAAAATGGGGTTTGAAAAGAATCCCTAAAATAAAGCATTAGAGATCATATAATATTTTTATGTATCCTAAAAAGAAAAAAAAAAAATATTCTAGTTATTGCTTGAGCCGGATGAGAAAAATCTCTCATGTCCGATTCTATGGGAAGAAGAATAGATCCAAATTTGCCTATCCCGATAACAAAAAAACCTGACTTAAGTGATCCTGTATTGAGAGCTAAATTGGCTAAAGGTATGGGACATAATTATTATGGAGAACCCGCTTGGCCTAACGATCTTTTATATATTTTTCCGGTAGTGATCTTAGGTACCATTGCATGTACTGTAGGTTCAGCAGTCCCAGAACCCTCAATGATCGGTGAACCTGCAAATCCATTTGCAACTCCCTTGGAAATATTGCCTGAATGGTATTTCTTTCCGGTATTTCAAATACTCCGTACAGTGCCTAATAAATTATTGGGCGTTCTTTTAATGGCCGCAGTACCCGCAGGATCATCGACAGTACCCTTTCCAGAAAATGTTAATAAATTTCAGAATCCATTTCGTCGTCCGGTAGCTACAACAGTTTTTCCAATTGGTACTGCAGTAGCTCTTTGGTTGGGTATTGGGGCAGCTTTACCCATTGATAAATCTCTAACCTCAGGTCTTTTCCAAGATCAATCATTCGATTCAAGATTAATTACTTGATTTGATTGTTCGATTTTCCCTTGTAGAATAATTTTTTTCCTTCTAGTCTCATATCCAGGGAGGACTTGCTTCAAAGCAAATAATCCCTAGATATATCAAAGATTCAATAAATTCCAATTATAAGAAATATAAGTTTTTTTAATAAATTCAAATGGAGTGATTTCGATTATTCCATTTGATCTTTCTCACTATGATTTGAATCCAACTGTAGTTTGTTTTTCTTCGAAAGAGAAACATGAATGAGTTTATTTATTGAACTTCAAGTTTTCCTAGGTAAACTTATTCCAAAACGTTTCCACAAAGCTTCCAATACTTGTTCAACAGATTTGATTCCAAAATTCTTAATTTTCATTAGATCATCTTGGCTATAATCTAGAAGGTCTGATATCGTATGTACATTAATTCTTTTAAGACAGTTATAAGCTCTCGGGGGTAATTCCAATTGGTCGATAAAGATATGTCTGAAAGTAACTTCTTTTGCCATCTGATCTACCTGAATCGACATAGGAGGAAGAACGGAACAAGACAACGCATTAGATTCATTTATATTCCCCATTCCATAAATCTTTTCCCCGTTTTCCGCATGTAAAAAAGGAATAAATAAGTTGATCAAACTTCGAGAAGCTTCATAAATTGCTTCTCTGGGAGTGATACTCCCATTGGTCCATATCTCGAGCAAAAGCATCTCTTTCATTATTTTCTTGTCGTGGCTTTCGAAACAATGAATACTATAATTCACATTTCGAATAGGCATAAATACAGCATTCAGAGGAAAATTTCCATCTTGAGATTTTACTATATTTTGTCTACGATATCCACGATCTCTTTCAATTCTCAATTCAATATTCAAATGAATCTTTTTAGTAAGAGTGGCTATATGTTATGCAGGATCAATTATTTCAATAGAAGGTGGTAATATAATATCTTGAGCAGTTATCTCTCCGGGTCCAATGATAGATATATATGCTTTTTGAATTTCAGAAGAATTGCTTCTAAGCACAATCTCTTTTAAATTAATTAAAGTATCATGTACTGATTCTTGAATACCTACTACTGTAGAATATTCATGGATTATTTTTTCAAATTTTGCAGAAGTGATACATGTTCCTTCCAATTCCCCGAGTGATGCTCTGCGCATGGCGATTCCTAGAGTATTAGCTTGACCAATTCCAAGTGGGGATATAATGAAACGACTATGATGAAGACGCTCATTTTCAATTTTAGATTCGATGCACTTCCAATATGCAGATTTAGCAGATAGCGGTACTTTATTCGTACTATTCACAATCGCTGTTCCTTCAATATTATATACATCTCTTTTTAGGAGGTCTACATCCGTTATGGGGCATAGGGGTTATGTCACGTACGAGACTCAGTGCCGAACCACTTCCACAAATAGCTCGTAATGCTGTATCTCTTCCCGGACCCGGACCAGTTACCACGACTTCTGCTTGTCCCATACCCCGATCAATCAACGTACGAATAGCATTTTCCGCTGCAGTCTGAGCGGCAAATGGTGTACTTTTTTTTGCACCCTTGAATCCACAGGCACCGGCGGAGGACCAAGAAACAACTTGTCCTCTCACATCCGTAACAGTAACAATGGTATTATTAAAACTTGCTCGAATGTGAATAACACCCTTGGGTATTCTCCCACGTTTACCTCCACGTAGATTACTAATCTTTCTAATAAGTCTTGGCGTTGTTCCCATTTCCATGTATGAGAATAATAGTTATTATATGGGATTGGAAGTGATTTATACAGAGTAATTGTATATGATTCAAAAGATTAAGAGAAAAATAAAAATTTTGTTTTGTGCGGAAAGATAAATAAAGATGATTATCCTTGCCTTTGCTTGTGCTTCGGATCGGAACAAACCACCATGATTCGTCCTCGTCTACGAATTAGTCGACGATTTTCACAAATTTTACGAACAGAAGCACGAATTTTCATGTTTGTAGTCCTTATTTCGATATAATCACTGATATAGAGAATGCAGATTTTGTTCGTTATGACAATTTATTTCCTTTCGTTTATTATTCTCTATATCCAATATTACAAAAAAAATTCAAGAGGACCTGATCATTCAATGATGTCTATAGATTATACGTCCTTTGTTTGAATCATAAATAAAGACTGGATTCCATTTTCACTCTATTCCTGATAATATTCATATAGAATTATGTCTAATCTTTTTTGGAACATGAGTTGAAACTTTACATCCATTATATGAACAGACTCGGAACATGGCATCGGGAAGTGATTCAGTAACTACAACTCTATGTCAACCAAACTCTGTTTCTTCATCAAAAGGAAAATCTTTTTTCGAATTAACTAATATAAATTTATAAAGTATTAGTTAGTTCTTATTTGATAAAAGAGATTTACCATATGGAATAATGAATTAAAGATGTGGATGAGTTACCATACATAACGTAGTATCTCTCCCCCAATTTGCCTCTGTCGAGCTTCTCGATCTGTCATAATTCCGCGGGAAGTAGAAAGAATTGCCATTCCCGTTCCACCCGAGACTTCAGGAATCTCCCTATAGTTAGAATATATTCTTAAGCCGGGTCTGCTAATACATCTCAAAGCAGTTATGTATGGTTTTTTCTTCCCCCCCTGATATCCCAGGGTTAGAACTAAAAAACAGTTGTTTGTACCTTCCCGATGTTCACCAAGGTTTTCCACAGAACCTTCTTGTAAAGGAATTCTTCCAATGTTTCTAGTGATATTAGTAGCTGGTACTCGAACCGTTTCTACCTTCCTTAGGTTAGCATTCCCTATAGAGGTAATCATATTAGCAATGGTGTCGTTACCCGTGAAAACTGGTTATTATTGATATGAATAAACATTTTAGTTTAATAAGTCTTTTTGAAGGAATATGCTATGCCCGAAGCACAATCTCTAAATTGATAAAAAAAAAAAAAAAAAAATACATATATTTTTATTTCTCCATCAAGTAATAGGAGACACAATAAAATAACTAATCAAGCAGTTGGAATATCTTAGAAAATTCCATTTTTTCGAGAGTAACTTCGGTTCATGGTTCGAAAGATAAATTGGCGGCTGGCGATAACTCAACCATATATTATTATTATTATTATTATATACATTATATTATTCCAGTTTTTGATTATCGAAACCATTCAAATATTGTTTATTGTAGAACTATATGATCTTTTGTTATTCGTGATACTTCGGGAGCTAATGAAACTATTTGAGTAGAATCAAATTCTCTTAATTCTCGGGCAATCGGACCAAAAACTCGAGTTCCTTTTGGATTCCCCTCCTTATTGATGACAACTGCTGCGTTGTCATCAAATCGTATAATCATTCCATTGTCACGTTTGAGTTCTTTACGGGTACGTACAACTGCAGCTCTAACTATTCCCGATTTTTTGGGAGGCATATTCGGTACTGCTTCTCCAACCACAGCTATAGTTGCATCACCAATATTCGCATATTTACAATTACTAGCTCCTAGGATTCAGATACACATTAGTTTTCTAGCTCCGCTGTTATCCGCTACATTCAAATAAGTTCGAGGTTGAATCGTTTTTTCGTCGAAAGATCATATCCCCCAAAGTATCTTTTTCCTTCTCCGGGAGAGCGAGGAAGATGGAATATGGCTAATCTCTATATTAGGGGATATCTTTTTTTCGTTAGACTTGTCTTAGAATCTTTCTGATTCTATGTTTCTTATGGAATAGACATTTCCTAGTTTTGTATTTCCATGGGTGCAACAGTAATAAATTGAGTACGTACAGGCATCTTGTATGCAGCCATTTTCAAAGCCGCTGTAGCAATAGCTTCTGGTACTCCACCCATTTCATAAAGTATTCTACCCGGTTTAACGACAGATACCCAAAATTCCGGAGATCCTTTTCCCGAACCCATACGTGTTTCTGCAGGTCTCACAGTGATAGGTTTGTCAGAAAATATACGTATCCATATTTTTCCACCGCGACGAGCATAACGGGTAATTGCTCGTCGTCCTGCTTCCACCTGTCTGGATGTGATCCAAGCAGGCCCAAGTGCCTGAAGGGCAAATCTTCCGAAGCAAATAAGATTGCCTCGAGCAGATATTCCTTTCATTCTCCCTCTATGTTGTTTACGAAATTTCGTTCTTTTAGGGTTATAGTCGATTGTATTTCATCTCTACTTCAAAACCGGACATGAGAGTTTTCTTTCATCCGGCTCCTTGCAAATAAAATCTTGTAAAATCTCATTTTACCAACGAAAGGAGAAACATTGTTCATATTCAATAGATATATATGAATTAACTAAATCGAAATTATGAAAACCCGAAAGTCTTCAAAATTTTGTGTTTTTAATTTCTCATCTTCATTCAATCAAATTGCGCAATTTCATTCATACTTCATTAGATTTTGCAAGAGAAATTTTACAGGCGAATATTAACTCTTGTAAGATTTGCTTGATGAAAATTGGATTATAGCTTTTTCTAATTATAAATATATTAACTATCGGTTTATTTCGCCATCCTACCCAATGAACAATAGGATTTATATCAATCTTATTTGTTCATAAGTTCCATCGTTCCCATAGCTTCCAGATACACGTTCAGGTTCCCTCTCTGCAGTGAAGCCTTCTATTTCCCTCTCACAGATTCAATTTTCTTAGTATTCATTGACTTAAGGCTTTTTTTATTTAGAATCCGGAATCATTGAATAATTCGATAATTAGTATTGATTCTATGCTTTATCACACTGCTCCTCGAAAAGTATTATTCTTTTTCAACCATACGATTCGAAAAGAATATTTAATCATTTCATTTTTGTTATTAATATTCTTGGATAGTTTCTCGCTTCACAAATATCGATTCTTTTCGTGGAGAAAGTAATACTACCTCGTAGTTAGTTTATTGGATTATGATAATATGAAGCAATGAGTTAGTTTCTAGTATAAACTGGAGATTCATTGGTTTCCTAGTCTCTTCCTAAGAACCTCAGTTTGAACGAGTCGCACACTAAGCATAGCAACTTCTTTTCCAAGATATTATTTTTATTTTACGAAAAAATTTTCATTATATATCTTATGCATATGGATTAGAAATAGAATGAATCGGAATTAATTAATTTAGTCTTTCTTTATCTAACATTGTAATATAAATTGAAAATATGAATTGAATGGATAAAAAATAAATTATTGTTCATCTCGAAATATCCAAACTTTTATTCCCAATATTCCATGAATAGTTTTAGCCGGATAGTAACAATAATCAATTTGAGCCCGGAGAGTTTGTAAAGGGACTCTACCTTCTCTGGCCCATTCAACACGAGCAATTTCGGCTCCATTAAGACGTCCCGCAATTTGGATTTTAATACCTTTTATATTTTTTTTCTTCTCTAGTTCAATAGCCTTTCTCGTGATTCTTCTAAATGCGACTCGACTTCTCAGTTGTAAGGCAATATATTTCGCAAGTATATTTGGTTCCCCATATGTTCCCGCTATTTCCGTCAAAGTTATGTGAACTCTTTGAATTCTATTCAATAAATTACGTTGCACATCTCTCTTTAATTGTTCAATCCCTTGGCCATGGCTGCTTTCGATCAATAAGGCCGGGAATTCTGTATGTATCTCGACCAGAAGTAAATCTGTTTTTCTCTGAATTTCGACACGTGCAATTCCCACTCTATAATTGGAGGAGTTTCTTATATGTCTGTGTACATAATTCTCGATACAATTACGTACCCTTTCATCCTCCTGAAGATACTCGGAATAAATCTTTGGCTGTGCAAACCAATGAGAATGATGATTCTTGGTTATACCGAGTCGGAAACTAAGTGGGTTAACCTTTTGTCCCATGCATCCCCTCCCTCCCCCAATGATATTAGCATAATTTGATTTTTCCAATGTTTCTTTTATACGGATTTACCTTTTACTACAATAGTTATATGACAAGTAGGTTTATGTATTGGATAAGCCCGTCCTTGGGCTCTAGGTTGGAATCTTTTCAAAGAAGCGCCTTCATCTACTCTAGCTTCACCCACGAATAAATTAGCTTTGCTTAAGCCCAGAATCTGACTAGCATTTGTTGCCGCAGAGGAAATTAATTGTAATATGGGATAACATGCTCGATAAGGCATGAATTCTAATATCATGAGTGCTTGTTCATATGAACGACCACGAATTTGATTAACTACTCTGCGTGCTTTATGAGCAGACATACGTATATGCTTAGCTAAAGCTCGGACCTCCGAATCTGAGCTATTGGTTCTCATCAAATGTTACCTCCTAATCAACGACGAGATTTTTTATCACTTTTTGCATGTCCCCGGAAGATTCGAGTAGGTGCAAATTCTCCCAGTTTGTGACCCACCATACGGTCTGTTACATAAATGGGTAAATGTTCTTGTCCGTTATGAACAGCGATCGTGTGACCAATCATAGTAGGTGCAATGGTGGATGCACGGGACCAGGTTATTATTACTTTCCCTTCCTTTCCCATATTAAGACTCTCAATCTTTTTTATTAAGTGATCAGCTATAAAAGGACCTTTTCTTAGTGAACGTGTCATTGTCAACTACCCTCTGTTTTCTCCCCCTTCTGTCCAATCTCTTTAGCTATTTCTACGGCGGTGAAGAATTGAAGGATCACTATATTTATTATTTTTTCGACTTCTTTTCCCAAGTGCAGCGCGACCCCAAGGGGTTAACGGTTTTTCCCTACCAATTGGAGCTCTGCCTTCACCACCCCCATGAGGATGATCTACAGGGTTCATAACTATTCCCCGTACTTCGGGACGTCTACCTAACCAACGTTTAGATCCAGCTTTACCCAAGGTCCGATTATTAGCATCAACATTGCCTACTTGTCCAATCGTTGCTAAGCAATTCTGGGATACTAAACGAACTTCTCCGGATGGTAATCTTGATGTAGCCAACTGACCCTCTTTTGCAATAAGCTTCGCTACAGCACCCGCTGCTCTAGCCAATTGTCCACCCTTTCCAGGTGCTATTTCCACGTTATGCACAGCTGTGCCCAAAGGCATATTGGTTGAAGTAGACTCTTATTTGTCAGAAATGAGGATCTCTTCCCGAACTGTACAAGCCTCTCTCAAGGCATACAGCTTTCCAGATGTATAAAATTCTATTTATCCAAAAAAATAAATCTAATTCTGAAAAATAAATATAAAATGAAGTTTCAGAAATAATTTCATTTTCCACATCCTAAGTTTGTTTCTCCATCCTCTGGCTTATGTTCCTCATGTAGCATCAGAATGAATGACTTTAGTAAATTACGCTAACATATCTTTATGTTCTGGATAACTTGGGAGGCATATTCAACATTATTTCCATCTCCAAAGATACATTCTCACTATCCAGCTTCAATTTTGCCTTTGACCATCAAATCGAATGTGAGTAACTTGTTTACCGTGAAATAAAATATTAGAAACAAGGGCCCCTCTGGTTCTGTCTATGCTTGAGACGATATAGTCTTCTCCATATTATCTTATCTCTAGAAGTCAGTAATTCAGTGGAAGAAAAATATTGAGCTTAATCACCCGCTACTGTTCCTCCTCAGTTTCCTTCCAAGGTCACCGAACGTAGAACGATCGGATTAGTGATAGATTTATAGGTTTCGCTTCAAACCTAACCGGTTATTTCCGATTACGTAAATTAATAATTCAAACCGCACTCAAAGGTAGGGTATTTCCTATTGAGATAGGAGCTTTTGGACCGGAAACAACAGTATCTCCAATTTTGATTCCTTTGGGATGTAAAATATACCTTTTTTCGCCATCCCCATAGTGTACGAGACATATGTATGCATTACGATTAGGGTCATATTCTATGGTAACAATTCTTCCGGATATACTTCTTTTATTTCGTCGAAAATCAATTTGACGATATAGACGTTTGTGACCGCCTCCTCTATGTCGGCTAGTAATAATTCCTCTGTTATTACGACCTTTCTTACAAGAAAAGCCAGAGGTTAATCCCTTTTGGGGGTTAGATCGAACTATTCCCTCAAGATCCAACACGGATCGATTGCGTGTGCCTGGAGTATAGGCTCTATATAAACGGATGGCCATATTAATAAGTGAATAAAAAATAATTTTATTTTTTCGAGAATAGTGGAATAGAATTCCTGGGTTGAAGTGTGACAATCATTCGTTTATAACGAATCGGATGCTCTATTATAGAATTCACATATCTCTTCTTTTTTGGAGGTCGATGACTATTCATAGCTATTACTTTTACATCAAAAAAATGTTCAATCCAACATTTTATTTCAGTCTTATTGGAATTCAAATCAACGTCAAAACTATACTGTTTCTTTTCCAGTAAACGAATAGTTTTTTCTGTAAGTACCGGGTTCTTCACTCTATCCATCATTACATTCACTCCCTACTAAACTAAGTTTTCGTTTCTCAATATACATGTATATATATTTCCCTAGGTAATCATAACAATTTCTATAAACATTGTATAGTTTTTTACATAAAAAAAACATTTAATTTGTTTTTCTATCTGAACTTTATTCAGATATCTTCTTATGTAGAGATATATCTTATTTCTCTTGTGCATCCAGCAGGAATTGAACCTGCGAATTCTCCAATTATGAGTTGGGTGCTTTGACCACTCAGCCATGGATGCTAAATATATTTTATCCAAATCATTCTATGGAGTATACTCGTACTTCTCAATTGAATGAAA